AAAAGAAAGTTTTTATAATGATTATATAAAAACATAAAATGATGATGGTTATAAAAAAAAAACATAAAAAGATGATTGACAACGTTATTATCCTTGATAAAATTATGGAACAGGTAAAAGTTCTGGTATTAGTCCTGGAGGTAATTCTATAATATATTCATGGATGAATAAAAGTTTATATATGATTAATTAATAAGTAATATTAAGATTTATAGTTTTTTAACCAAATTAAAAACTTGTAATATCAAGTTTTTATAAGACGTGTTAATTCAATGGTAGAATGGCGTGCTACGGACACGTAAATATAAGTTCAAATCTTATACGCGTCTCAGACAGTATAGAAATAAATTGTTTCTATATATATATATATATTATTAAATTAATAAATATATATATATTATTATAGTATAGTATAGATAAATCAAAATATAATATTTTAAACAATGAATTTTTCAATATTTTTATTCCTTATAGGGATATTAGGTTTCGTTTTAAATAGAAAAAATATCATATTAATGCTAATATCAATAGAAATTATGTTATTATCAATAACATTTTTAATATTAATAAGTTCACTTAGTTTTGATGATATTTTAGGACAAACTTTTGCTATTTATATTATAACAATAGCAGGAGCAGAATCTGCAATAGGTTTAGGAATATTAGTAGCATATTATAGATTTATTTCTTCCTTGATCACATACTGCTGTTCTTACAGCAATAATATAACTAACAGCCATTTTACTACCAATAGCCATAATAAATTATATAATTCTTAGTTTCAAAATTAATAAAGGATTAAAAGATAATGTTTCCTCGCCCTAGGCGAAGACCTAGCATCCTAAGTTATGGGACAATAGGGGTAAGAGATTTTTCTTCTTTTTACTCACCTTCTTTAAATCCTTGATTTATAACTGGTCTATTAGACGGTGAAGGTTCTTTTGTTATTACAATTTGGAAAAATCCAAGATACAAAACAGGATGAACTGTCCAAGTTATATTGCAAATAAAAATGCATGAAAGAGATAGACCATTGATTTTAGCAATCCAAAACTTTTGAGGAATAGATTATATATCTAAACCTAATAATTCTTCTACTGTGGAGTTTATAGTTAGCATTTTGAAAGATATAGCTACGTTATTCTTCTCATTTTGAGAATTCCCTTTATAAAGTAAGAAGTATTCTGATTATATGGTATTCAAACAAGTTATTTATGTTGAATAAAGGACATAATACTTTAGAGGGATTACAACAAATTGTTAACTTAAGAACGTCTCTTAGGTTTATCTAAGGAATTAAATGAAGCATTCCCTTTAACTGTTCCAGCATAAAAACCGGAGATTAAAAATAATGCAGATTATAGCAATTTATTTCCTGAATGAGTAGCAGGGTTTTATACAGGGGGAGTCAAACTTCTTTATTTATGCGTAAAAATCTAAGAATAATAGTGGTTTATCTGTAGGATTGCGTTTTTCAATAGATCAACACTCAAGAGATCTTCAATTATTAGAAGGTCTTGTTAGTTTTTTTCGGTTGTGGTTATGTGGCTAATTACTCACAACGTTCAGTTTCCAAATTTATTGTAACAAGAACTGATGATATTGCTAACATCATAATACCTTTTTTCGCTATATACCTTATCGCTGGGTCAAAGTATTATAATTATCTTAATTTCAAAAGTGCATATTATTATTAAAAATAAAAAACACTTAAATCTGGATGGTAAGGGTTTATAAAAAGTATTACAACTTCGACCAAAGGTCGACTAATTAGCAAAGCTGTAAATAATCACAGTGATCTAGGCGGGGAAGAAAATTAGATCTAAAAAGGCAAGTGAACCTTTGCCTAGTCTTACACTTTTAAAATTTATTTTGATTAACAGTGTAGGGCAAAACCTTCAAATTGCGGGGAGTTCTTAAAGACAAATCTACCAAGTTAATGCAGTAATGCGATTAATGGCACAGGTAATGACTCGTGGTATGGTAAAAACGATTTGTATGAAGAAATGAAATAGATAATCCGCAGCCAAGCACCGTTGCGCGGTACGCGTGGCGGTGTGCAGTTCATCGACTAAACGGAGGTTGGTGAATAATTTACTTTTTTCAAGGTTTTATTAGACTTGTTAATAGCAATTATACTGCGCGTTGTATAAGAGGACTGAAAGTTTTTAGTAAAGCTCAATTGTCGTCCTATAAATATAAAAAAAAAATAAAAATCCCTTGATTAATAAATTATTTGCTTAAGATATAGTCAGGCATAACTTAAAGGTTATGGGTATACCCAGCCAATCCTAAGGGAATATTATATGGTAGTATTAATATTTCTATGGTGAAGGGGAAACACGAAGAGGAAGTATATCAATACAATATAAATAATGTATTTAACATTGATAGTTTTACCTTTATTAGGTTCAATAGTTTCAGGTTTCTTTGGAAGAAAAGTTGGAGTTAGTGGAGCACATTTAATAACATGTACTTCAGTAATAACAACTACATTTTTAGCTATATTAGCTTTTTTTGAAGTAGGTTTTAATAATATACCTGTAACAATAAATGTTGCAAGATGAATTGATGTAGAATCACTATATGTATTATGAAATTTTAGATTTGATTCATTAACTGTTTCTATGTTATTACCTGTATTAATAGTATCTAGTTTAGTACATGTATACTCTATAAGTTATATGAGTCACGATCCTCATAATCAAAGATTCTTTAGTTATTTAAGTTTATTCACTTTCATGATGATTCTTCTTGTAACAGGAAATAATTATTTAATAATGTTTGTTGGTTGAGAAGGTTACCTTAATAGCCTTAAATGACTAAACTTATACAAAACAACAATACTTAACAAAAATAGAAATATATCAAGTGTAAATAATAAAGATAATATATCTTTAATAATAGGATCTTTATTGGGTAGTTCTTATTTAGAGAAGAATGAAAGAGGCGTTAGGATTGTATTTATAAAATGTAGCGGAAACGTAGAATATTTAATGCAATTTTATAATCATTTAAATACCGTAGGATATTGTAAACCAAAAAAACCTGGTTTAAATAAAGTAATTACTAAAAATAATAAATTATTATATTATTGAAAAGCGGAAAGTTATTATTTAACACAATTTGAATGATTATATCAAATGTTCTATAAACATAATAGAAAAACTATACCTTTAAATTTAAAAGAGTATTTAACACCTTTATCTCTTAGTACATGGTATTTAGATAATACAGATAAGTTGTATTTATCAGATAACCAAAGTTTTGATTTAAATAATGAAAATTTAAATTATATATCTCAAATATTAAAAGATAAATATAATATATATACATCTCATAGATTAGAAAGTAAAGGTAAAGTTGCTTTTTATATTGAAAATAAAAGTTTAAATAATTTTAGTGAAACAGTAAAGCCTTATATTTCTTCTTCTTTACAATATAAATTAAATGATTCACATAATAAATTAACTATGTGAAGTAATTTAAGATTGCCTTCAAGCAAAAGTACTTACCCATTAGTACATAACAATGTGAGAAATTATTCTACTAGTGCCAAAAATATAAAATATTCAGCTAAATATAAAAAAGATTATATTTTAACTGATATTCAAAAAGAAGCATTAATAGGAATAACATTAGGTGACGGATTTATAGAGAGACCTAAACCTACTCATAATGCAAGAATTAGAATAGAGCAATCTTACCCTGAAAAAAGTGAATATTTAAAAAGTTTACATGAATTACTAGAACCTTTAACAGTAATGGAACCTACTATATTAACAAGAGAATACAAAAAGAGAGGTGTTTTAACCCAATCAATGTATTTTAGAACTTTAGCTATGCCTTGTTTAAATTATTATCATGAATTATTTTATAAAGATAATGTAAAAATAATTCCGAGAAATTTAGAAGAGCTGTTGACAGCTAGAGGGTTAGCTTATTTAATAATGGACGACGGAGGTAAATCTGTTTATAATCAAACTATTCTTCATACTAGATTTTTTAAAAAAGAAGATGTTGAATATCTTCAAACGGTTTTAAATAAAAACTTTGAATTAAGAACTAGATTAGAAGAGAAAACTCAAAATCAATGAGTTATATATATACCTGTTCGTCAAAAAATAAAGTTAATAGATATTGTAGGTCCATATATGCATAAATCTATGTTGTATAAAGTATAAGTTTAGTTATAGTTAGTAATAAAAATATATTAAAGAATAATAAAATAGAAAATATATTTTAAATATTGCATAATTTAAATATGCAAATTAAAATTATTACTAGCGATATCGTTGAAAACGATCAAATAAATAGAGTTAATTTAGAGATCGTCGGTTATTTTATTGATCGCGACAGACTGGTTCAACGGTGGGTAGCTGAAATGCTGCTTAATGCACAGTCGGAATCTTTATATTTAAGATATCTTAAATATACCAAGGCTTTATGTAAATCCAATTAGGTTATAAAGTACAGGGAGTATATACTAACTCTTAATCTGTATATACTCTAAAGATTTGGTTGGAGTTTGTTCATATCTTTTAGTTAATTTCTGATTTACTAGAATAGCAGCTAACCAAAGTTCTTTATCAGCATTATTAACTAATAGAGTAGGTGATACTTTATTAACTGTAGGTATGTTTGCTATAATATGATCTTTTGGTAATTTAGATTATAGTACAGTGTTTGCATTAGCTCCTTATTATAATGAAAATATAATAACAATAATAGGTATTTGCTTATTAATAGGTGCTACAGCTAAAAGTTCACAAGTAGGTCTTCACATCTGATTACCTCAGGCTATGGAAGGTCCTACACCTGTATCTGCATTAATTCACGCTGCTACTATGGTTACTGCTGGAGTATATTTATTAATGAGATCTTCACCTTTAATAGAATATAGTTCAACTGTACTAGTACTTTGTTTATGATTAGGTGCTATAACAACAGTATTTAGTTCTTTAATTGGTTTATTCCAACAAGATATAAAAAAAGTTATTGCTTATTCAACTATGAGCCAATTAGGTATGATGGTAATAGCTGTTGGTTTATCAAGTTATAACTTAGCTTTATTCCATTTAGTAAATCACGCTTTCTATAAAGCATTATTATTCTTAGGTGCTGGTTCAGTTATACACGCAGTAGCAGATAACCAAGATTTTAGAAAATATGGTGGTTTAAGAGAATTCTTACCATTAACTTATTCAGTAATGCTGATAGCTTCATTAAGTTTAGTAGCGGTACCTTTCATGACAGGATTCTATTCTAAAGATTTTATTCTTGAATCTGCATATGGACAATATTACTTATCAAGTACTATAGTTTACTTTGTAGCTACAATAGGTGCTATGTTTACTACACTTTATTCAGCTAAAGTATTATATTTAACATTCTTAACTAATCCTAATGGTCCTTTAGTTAGTTATAAACATGCTCACGAAGGTGACTTATTTTTGACTATACCATTAATTATATTAGCTATTTTTTCAATCTTTTTTGGATACTTAACTAAAGATATCTTTATAGGATTAGGAACTGGTTTTTTTGTAGATAATAGTTTATTTATTCATCCTAGTCATGAAATAATGTTAGATACTGAATTTGCTGTTCCAACATTCTTTAAATTATTACCATTTGTATTCACTGTATCATTAAGTATAATTTCTGTATTATTATCAGAATTCTTACCTAAATTACTTATTAACTTTAAATTCTCTAGATTAGGTTATAATATCTTCAGTTTCTTTAACCAAAGATTCTACATAGAATTATTCTATAATAAATATGTTACAGAAGGTGTTCTAAAATTAGGAGGTCAAACATCTAAGAGTCTTGATAAAGGTTCTGTAGAATTATTAGGACCTACGGGACTTGAAAAACTTTTCGTTCACTTAAGTTCTAAATTAAATGAACTAAGTACTGGTGTTGTGACTACATACGCCTTATATATATTAATAGGAATGTTATCTTACTTAGCTTTCCTTTACTTTAACCTTGAATTTGATTTCTTGTATCTTTTTATTATTTCTCTGGCTTTAATTGCAACTCATCCTAACGATGTTGTTTCACAAAAAAAAGTGTAGACTCCTTTACAATATAGAAAAACATAATCGTACCTAATTCAATTTAGGTAAAATTCAATATAGTTAGTTAAAAATAACTAAATTATAATAAATAGTTAATTATAAATTTTATTATCTATTTATAGTTTGATAAAATAAATTGGATTGTTAATTAAAGATTTCTTTTTTAACAATTTTATAATTAAAAATTTTATTTTAAAAGTAAATACGAATAAACATTGTGAATTAAAAAATGGTAGTAAAAAAATCATTTTTAAAGATATTAAATTCATATTTAATAGATTCTAATTTAGGTTGCTTTTTCAATAAATTTATCAAACCTTCAAAAAAGATCATATTATAAAAATGCAAAGATTTATTTAGTAATAATGGAACTTTATTAGTCCATGATCTAAATCAGGATTTTGTGACGCTGAAGGGTGTTTTCATTACTCAATTACAGAAAAACCTAATCTAAGCTTAGGTTGGTAAACAAAACTTATGTTCTCAATTTATCTACACGAAAAAGATTATTTTTGTATATATCTTTCTCTTAATGAGTACTAAATACCATTTAACTACAAGGGATTTCCATAAAATTCTAACTTAAAAAAGGTTTAAATTTAGGATTTAATGAGTTATTGACAAATCATTTTCCTAATATTGAACCTACAAATAAGTCTAAAATAGAAAATCAAAATATCCCACACTGATTAAGTTTCTGGGTTTGTTTCTGGAAATGGATTTTTCATTATAAACGTAACAAATCTTTGTTAACAATAAAATACTTATATTAAGTTTATAATTTAAAATTACTCAACATATCATAAAGATTTAGTGGAAAGTTTTATTCCTTATTTTGGTTGTGGAAGTAAAAATTTAAAAGGTAAAAGTACTATTGACTTCATATGTATAAAATATGAAGATTTAATAGAAAAAAAAAATTATTCCATATTTAAACAACCATAAAGTTGAAGGGGATAAAAACAAATTCTATCTGACGTTAAGCTGCATAAATTTTAAAGAACGTTTAACTGAAAACGGTATAGAAAAATCCTTGAACTAAGTCAAAAATGAAATAAAAAAGGGTTTTCCTTTTGGTTTTCGCTGGGTGGGAGGGGGAGGTGATTTTTATGGTTTATAAAAAAGAATTAGTTACTTTAAGTAATAGTATAGGTAATTTAAGTACAGGTGTTGTAACTATTTATACTTTATACATATTAATAGGTTTAATATTCTATATTACTTTATTATATATCTCTTATAATAATAACAATTTATTAATTTTAGTAATTTTTACATTATTCACATTATTAAATAAAAATAAAAATAATAAATGTTTAATTTTAAATATATTCTAACAAAAAACTTCAATGCTTTTATCTTCATTATTTTGTCTATTATTATCTAACGCCTTGTCTTCTAGACGTGATACTACAATTTTATATGCTAGAACTGGAATAATAATATTATTCTATTGTATATATTTATCTTATAATAATTTATTTATAACATATTTAGATAATGGGATAGGGTTATTTGGAGGTTTATTTTATACATCCTCTGTAACACAAATATTTCACATGTTAATATTTATTATTAGTTTATTAATATTAAATATGACAGGATTCTATCCTAGAAAACTTGTATCTACTGAATATATGAGTTTACATAAATTATTGTTTACAAAATTACAATTTTTAAAAAACTTAGCTGTATCTAATATTATATTAAAAAAAGGAGAACAATACACAATATTAGAGTATACATTAATGTTATTATTTGTAATAATAGGAAGTGTATTATTAATATCAAGTAGTGATTTAGTTTCTATTTTCTTATCTATAGAATTACAAAGTTATGGATTATACTTATTATGTGCTATGTATAGAAATTCTGAATCTTCTACTTCAGCTAGTTTAACTTATTTCTTACTAGGTGGATTAGCTTCTTGTTTTATTTTATTAGGAATAGCATTAATATATGCAAATCTAGGTGTAACATATTTAGATAGTTTCTATGTTATAAATAACTTAGCTGGAATAGTAAACGAACAAAATATAACAACATACATACCTTATTGTTTATTAATATTATCTGTAGGATTCTTATTTAAAATATCAGCTGCACCATTCCATTTCTGATCTCCTGACGTTTATGATGGTATACCTACAATAGTTACAACTTTTGTAGCTATTATAGCAAAAATATCAATATTAACTTTATTACTACAATTAGTTCATTATACTAATAATATATATATTACAGCACAATATTCTTGAACTACAAGTTTATTATTAAGTTCATTATTATCTTTAATTATAGGAACTGTTTTAGGTTTAACTCAGTTTAGAATTAAAAGATTATATGCTTACAGTACAATTTCTCATTTAGGTTTCATGTTATTAGCATTAACTATAAATAGTGTAGAGTCAATACAATCATTTATTTTCTATTTAGTACAATATAGTTTATCAAATTTAAATGCCTTTATTTTATTAGTAGCTATAGGTTATAGTTTATATGCTTATAACGATAAAAATATAAACCACAATAATTTAATAGATAAAAATAATTCACCTATCCAACTTATAAGTCAGCTTAAAGGATACTTCCATATAAATAGTATGTTAGCTTTAAGTTTATCTATAACTTTATTTTCATTTGCAGGTATTCCACCTCTAATGGGATTCTTTGCAAAACAGATGGTATTCTCAGCTGCTTTACAAGAAGGATTTATTTTCTTAACTATTGTTGGAGTTTTAACTAGTGTTATAAGTGCAGTTTATTACTTATTTATTGTAAAAACAATGTTCTTTGATGGACATTCATATACATACTTTAATAAATTGAAAGATCTTAGAATACCAGCTCTTATCTTACAAAAAGATAAAGTTGTAAATAGAATATACTTTGATTCAAAATTTGCTTTATCAAGTTCTTTAAGTATAACTATTTCTATATTAACTTTAATTATTCTTTTATTTATGCTTATTCCTAACGAATGATTACATATGTCTAATATATTAGCAATTGTATTATTCGTACCTGGTATTATTTAGGTAAATTGCATTATAGTAATTTTTTTTTACTTACTATACACATAAATAGTTAAAATTTAATTAACTATTTATAATTCGATAAAATAAATTAGATTGTTAATTAAATTTTTGTTTTTTAACAATTTGATGATAATGTAGATAAACTTTGCAAAAAGTATATTTATAAATGAGCTTGTGAATTAAAAATAAAATATTTAATATTATATAAAATGAGAATTTTAAAAAATCATCCTTTATTAAAGTTATTAAATTCATATTTAATAGATTCACCACAACCTTCTAATATAAGTTACTTATGAAATTTCGGAGTACGCCGTGTGAGGGCGTTGATTATCGAGGTCTGTCCAGACTTCATTGTATACTCATCAGTGAACAAATCACTATACAAGCTGCGGGTATTCACGGGTTATGTGGCTAACAAGTACATAACTTGGGTAGTTGAATACAATAACCTTGTAAGGATGGGACTGCCCCCATTAGCAGGCAAGGTTAGCAGGTGTAACTATGTCGAGGATAACAAACTTGATACACAGTGACGTCATCTATTCAGGAATTGTATCCTAAGCAGAATATGTCGGTACATTTGAGGCATTGCACATTATAATATCCGAAATATAATATGTTGATGAGAAGCCTCACGTCATCCCAGTATAGGGAACCAAAGAACTGTGCAAGCGGCTAAGGTTACGAGGACATTAAACGGAATCAACAGTCAACCACGGGATTTAACCGCCTATGTTTGATATAATAAATCAATTATGCGGAAACGGAGTTTCCATAGTAGTCCAGTTGTTGGGACGAAGGGAAATAGCCAGAATGTCAAAGAAAATAATGAAATAAGTTTGAGCGATAAAATTACCAGGGACGGGAAGGTCAAGTTGAACAAATCAACCGCTAACCCTCCTCTGGCTCAAATTATTTCCCTAAAACTTAGCGAATTTGAAACTCACGATGCAAAATACAACAAATTTATCCAGCTCCTTAGTGACCCGTACTTTCTTGTAGCTTGCTATGAAGAAATCAAAGGTAAACCGGGTAACATGACAAGGGGAGCAAAGAAAGAGACTCTTGATGGTTTAAGCTGAGCATGGTTCGAAAAGATAGCTGAGGAAATTAAATCTGGTAAGTTTGACTTCAGTCACTCAAGAAGGATAGAAATTCCCAAAGCAAACTCAGATAAGATGAGACCATTAACTATTGCATCTCCTAGAGACAAAATAGTACAAAAGGCACTTCAAGTAATAATGGAGGCAATATGAGAGGATAAATTCTTAGACAGTTCCCACGGGTTCAGACCTAAGAGATCAGTCCACTCAGCATTGTCTCAAATTTACTGTGGTGGGCAAAACTACGTATGAGTCGTTCAAGGTGATATAAGTAAATGTTTCGACACGATTCCTCACAGTATTGTGATGGACCAAGTTAAGAAAAAGATCGTGGACACTAGAATGCTGGAACTACTAAACAAATTCTTAAAGGCAGGGTATATAGACCCGAAAACAAAGAAGGTAGTTAAATCCAACATTGGAATTCCACAAGGGGGTATACTAAGCCCTTTACTCTGTAACATTGTTATGCACCAATTTGACGAATATATGGCTAAATTGGCTTCTTCCTACGAAAGAGGGAAGAAAAGAAGACATAATCCTGTATATCAGAAAATTGAACGTCAGAGAAGACTGGCCACAACTATGAGTGAACGTATGAGACTTCTTCGTATGCTACATAATACCAAAAATGTAGACAGTTTCGACCCAAATTTCAGAAGAATGAGATACATCAGATATGCTGATGATTTTGTTATAATGATCATTGGTACTAGAGACGAAGCGGAGATGATTAAACTTAACTGTAAAGACGTTTTAAAAAGTAAATGTGGAGTAAGTCTAAACGAAGACAAAACAATTATCACCCATATGCAAGAGGACAAGTTTAAATTCTTAGGTGCCGAAATAGTTAAACTGAAAAGGTCAGCTACTTTCTTCGGGAGAAGTAAAAGAGGTAGAAATATGGTAGTTGTGAGAAGACCCTTAATCAAAGCGCCCATCAAGTCAATACTAAATAAAATGAAGGTTGAGGGTTATTTAAGGCAAAATCACGTACAAACATACATCCCACAGCACTTAGGGGCCTTAATAAATCTATCACACTACGATATACTCTCTTTCTACAATTCCAAAATACATGGGATATTAAATTTCTACAGTTTCGCTTCCAACTTAAACAAACTTGGTAGAGTGATTTGATACTTACAAGCCTCATGTGCTCTAACACTGGCTCGTAAATTCAAACTGGTCACATTAAGTAAAGTCTTCCAAAAATTTGGTAAGAACTTAAAATGCCCAGAAACTGACAAAGAACTATACAAACCTGACAACCTTAGAGTGAGACACTTCTATCAAAACACCAAAGACTTTCCCCTACCAGACAAAGTACTGGAAGGGACTTGGGCAAGTAAACTGACTGAGACTAAATTTGGTAAAGCCTGTACCCTCTGTGGTACAACGCACGATATAGAAATGCACCACCTGAGAACAGTCAAGGATGTAAGAGCTAAACTAAAATCAGGAAACTCTACTTATGACCAATGAGTGGGTGCGATGAAAAGAAAACAAATACCTTTATGTAAATACCACCACAATCTTTATCACAAAGGACAACTTACTCACGCTGACATTAAGGAAATCGGACGTTACACTGGATAATAGCTTATTCTAAAATCAATAAGGTCAATTTCGCAGAACATTCTGGGTGAGAGCCGTATGATGGGAAACTATCACGTACGGTTCGGAGGGCAGTTCTTGTTGAGGCTGACCCCTACTCTTTATTAGGTTTATGTTTAGGTATACAAATAGTAACAGGTGTTACATTAGCTATGCACTATACACCTAGTGTATTAGAAGCATTTAATTCTGTAGAGCATATATCATAATGTGCTCCCATAAATCAAGCTGTATGCTGGGAACCCCTTACATACGTTATAAAATTAGTATGAAGGACAATCAGCAGGAAACCAACATCTGCCCTGTGGGCGGCGAAGCTGGCTAATAGCCAGCATCACTAGAGTAAGATCCCCTTTTCTAATGAATGGATCTCTCGAATGTTGGGTCTTCAGAGACTACATGCTTGACGCCAGATCATTATAGGCGATGATATAGTCCAAACGTTAATGAAAATTAGCGATTATTGGTTAATTATCTATACCTAATTATAGGTATAAGTTTATCATGATCTACTTATGTATCGGGTTATAAAAATAAAATGGGATTCTCTTGTTTTTCTACTAATAGTTCTAACTTTAATCTAAATGAAAATAAAGAAAACGACGATTTCTTACATTGATTATCGGGATTTACAGATGCAGAAGGTAATTTCTTAATTACTATAGATCGTGAATATGTTAAATTTAGATATAAAATATCATTACATATTGACGATATAAATGTTCTTCATCTAATAAAATCTAAATTAAATATAGGTAGAGTTACAGTAGATAAAAACAATAACAGTTGTTCTTTTATAGTAGAAAGTTATTCAGATATAAAGAATGTAATTTGTCCTATTTTTAAGAGTTTTCCTTTACATACTAGTAAAAAGCTAGACTTTGAAAATTTCTATGAAGCTGTTCTTATAAAAAATAATAATAAACTATCAGACACTGATATGGAAAAAATAAGATCTCTTAAAAGTAGTATGAATTCTAAAAGAGAAGTATTTACATATAGTACTTCAGAATCTCAAATTATAATAAACCCAAATTGATTCATAGGATTTTTAGAAGGTGAAGGAACTTTTGGTATTAAAACTGGATCTTCCTTGTATTTTCAAATAGCACAGAAAAGTACAAGTCAAGAAAGTTTAAATGCTATAACAGTCTTCTTAACCGGATTATCTAACGATGATCTAAAAAATAGTAAAATATCCCCTATGAATGTTGTAAGTACGGTTAACACTAGAACAAACGTAGTGTCTTTAGTTGTTAGTAGTGTGGATTCTCTATATTATTATCTTTTACCTCTTTTAGATTCATCTAAAATGTATACACGAAAAGCTGTAGATTTTAGATTATGAAGATTAGCTTTGTTATTAAAAATACATGGTTATTATTATTTACCTGAAGGTAAAAAATTATTTTTAGATATTTCAGACATACTAAACAAAAGGTACAGTACAGGTTCAAATGGAAACTCAGATGAAATAATTGTTAACATATTTGAGAGATCAAAATCAATTTTAGAAAAAGATCCTCCTTTTAATGTTAAAGCTAATAAACCACATGTAGAAAATGTTAGGGAATATAGTTCAAAAAATAAATCTGAAAACCCTAAAATTGTATATATTTATACAGATGAAGGAATGATTGAGGGTTCTCCATTTGTTTCCTTTAGTGCTGCACACAAGGCACTTGGTTTAAAATCAAGTAGTAATACATGTAACCGTTATATAGATACAAGTAGATTATATAAAAATAAATATATTTTTTCATCTAAACCCATAGATAGAACGTCTAGGAAATAGATCATAGTAGATAATTAACCTATTTTGATTATGAGAGACGTTAACAATGGTTGATTAGTACGTTATTTACACTCTAATACAGCTTCAGCTTTCTTCTTCCTAGTGTACTTACACATAGGTAGAGGTTTATACTACGGATCTTACAAATCACCTAGAACTTTAACATGAGGTATTGGTACAGTAATCCTTATCGTTATGATGGCTACAGCCTTCTTGGGTTATGAACATAGCCCAAAATGGTTTAATATAAGTATTTCCTTTGCAATTATTTTAATTATTGTATATTATACTATACAAAATTTAGTTAAAAAAAATAAGGTATTAATATACCCAGTAGGAAATAATATGAAAAATATAAAGTATAATAAATTAAATAATAAGTCAACATACTATTTAAATAAAAGAAGATATAGTACAATTCTTTCTTCAACTAATAGTATTGAATTTTCTTATTCTGAAAGGTTAAATTCAATAATTAAAGAATTAGGACTAAATCCTGTGTATATTTTTGAAAACCTAGATTCAGAAAATATTAGAAAACAAATATTAAATGAGACTAAAGGTTTAAGTGGAATATACATGATAGTTAATAAAATAACTAAAGATTACTATATAGGTTCTGCGGCAACTAATAGATTTTATGCTAGATTCAGCAATCATCTAATTTATTTCAGAGGTAGTAAAATAGTTAAATCAGCAGTAAAAAAATATAAATTAAATAATTTTGCTTTTATTATATTAGAATTATATCCTAATATAGTTACTAAAGAAAATAATAAGGAATTGTTGGATTTAGAAGATAGATATCTAAAATTGTTATTACCTAATTATAATATTTTAACTGAGGCAGGTTCTAGTTTTGGTTATAAACATACTGAAGTTGACCGTCAAAAAATAAAAGATATTTATACTGACGCAAGACGGGAAATGGTAGGTAGTTTAAACAGAGGTAAAAATCTTTCTCCTGAAACAATAGAGAAAATGAGAGAGAAAGCTTTAAATAGATCTCCTATGTCTGATGAGACTAAGAAAAAATGTATTGTACATACAAGACCTGTAGTTTTATATAACCTTAATGGAACTGTTTACGGTGAATATTCTACTATTTTAGACGCAGCTAATTCTATAAACTGTGGTGAAAAAACTATTATAAGAGCACTAAAAACAGAAAAAGGATTAGTAAAAAGACAATGAATAGTAAAAGATTTGTCAACTAAATAGTTATCTTATTATCAATAATTTATTATACTTCATTTTTATATTAAATCATAGTCCCGCGAGTAACAATCTTTCTGCAATCTTTATAGAAAAAGAAAGATTAAAGTGGTATATCCCGACGGGGATATAGAATAGTCTTTAAGATTATTTGGCGATATTAGTGAAAACGATCAAAGAAGTTTCACAAGCTTTAAGATCGTCGGTCATATAAATGGTCGCGACAGACTGGGTCACTAATGGGTGGCTGAAATGCTGCTTAATGCACAGTCGGAACTTTTAGTTAAAAAGTATTTAACTAATAGGATATACGAATTCAAAGTTATTCTAGCTTATTGTTGATATATTAATAATAAGTAAGTTAGTATGTTTTACCTTATGGTCAAATGAGTTTATGAGGTGCTACAGTTATTACAAATCTTATGAGTGCTATACCTTGAATAGGTCAAGATATTGTTGAGTCAAAAATTATTACAATAATTATTAATTTATGTTTTGGTGTTGTTATTTTATTTTCAATTGTAGCTGTTCACAAGTATCTGGCTTCGCAGCATTTAAATGTTAGAGCTGGCAAAACTTCCTTACCTACAATAGGAGTTATTCATAATAATGCCTTAAAAAAAAATAATAAAACTTTAAGATTGGATAAACAAGAATATATTCCAATTCCTTCATCTTTTTTAGCTTTTTTAGTAGGATTAATAGATGGAGATGGATATATTCAAATAAGTAAAACATCAAAAGGATTTATAACAATGAAATTAGTTATATCACTACATTTAGAAGATCTTTCTACTTTAGAATATATTCATTCTGTTTTAAAATTAGGTAAGATAAATATTTATAAAGATTTAAGAAGCCCTACTTGCAAATTAGTTATTAATAAAACTGATCTACAAGAAGTATTGTTTCCATTGCTTATATATAATAACATATTTTTCTTAACTAATACTAGAGTAGATCAATTTAATTTAGCTATGTATATATTAAAAAATGATATTAAATTGTATAATGAAATACATAATATAAATAACATACCAACTATTTTTGAAATTCCTAAAAATCCATTTGATTATACATTATTACATTTTTTTAGAAATTGAATTGTAGGATTTACATGTTCAGAGGGTTCTTTCTTTATTAAAAGTAATAATGATGGTTGTTTTCAATTAAAACAAAGAATACATTATAATTTATTTGAGGCTTTTAAACTAATATTTGATACAAATAGAAAAATAGATATAACCAATAACTATAATCAATTTGGTGTTAGTTCTAAATCTGATATACAAAAAGTTATAAATTACTTTTCATTTTCAGGTTTACATCCTTTAATAGGATTAAAATATATACAATACGTTAATTGATTAAATAATTTGCGTGAAAGTTCACGTTATAGCAATTTAAATTATCCTCAGTTATAAATTAATCTTGTGATACTCTACTACTATACACCAAAAACATGAATTAATAATTGTAATGGGCTCCTTAAAACCATCTTCATATAAGAAGATGAATTTTAGAGGCAAATGGGGAAAATTACAAGGACATTTAATAAATTACCTCCGGTTTATTAGATTATTTGTAGCGAAGTTTAATCCGGTATACATAAAAGGATTAAGAACGTTCAACGACTAATGGGTGAGTTATACCAACAATAAGCTCAACACGATACCCCCAAAATCTTCGCATTCTTGCGATGGTTTAAGATATAGTCTAAATACACCCTAAAGGGTGTAAAGTATAAGTTAAATATTATACGTATTACTTTTGTCATATGAGGAGGTTTAAACACAGATGAACCACAATACGGTGACGTATTGTTAAAAATCCTGCTTAATGCTGAGAGATCCCCAATTTTAGGATTTGTATACGACTTATTCTTTCTAATAATATTATTAATAGGCGTGAAAATTGCAATGACAAGGGGAAAATCAGCAGGGGTGAGAAGTATACATACTTCAGAAGCCTCTCAGAGACTACATGCAGGAGATCTCACATATGCCTATTTAGTAGGATTGTTTGAAGGTGATAGTTATTTTTCCATAACAAAAAAAGGTAAATATTTAACATACGAATTAGGTATTGAATTGTCTATTAGAGATGTACAGTTAATTTACAAGATAAAAAACATTTTAGGTGTAGGTACTGTAAGCTTTAGAAAAAGAAATGAAGTAGAAATGGTAGCTTTAAGAATAAGGGATAAGAACCATTTGAAAAATTTTATATTACCTATATTTGATAAATACCCTATGTTTTCTAATAAACAATATGATTACTTAAGATTTAGAAATGCATTACTTTCAGGTATTATTTATTCAGAAGATTTACCTGAATATACTAGAAGTAATGAACCAATAAATTCTATAGAATCTATTATTAATTCATCTTATTTTTCTGCTTGATTAGTAGGATTTATAGAAGCTGAGGGTTGTTTTAGTGTTTATAAATTAAATAAAGACAATGATTATTTAGTAGCTAGTTTCGATGTAGCTCAAAGAGATGGAGATCTTTTAATATCTGCCATTCGTGAATATTTATCTTTTACCACTAGTATATATCTAGATAAAACTAATTGTTTAAAATTAAAAGTTACAAGTGTAAGATCAATAGAAAATATTATTAAATTTTTACAAAATGCACCTGTAAAGTTATTAGGTAATAAAAAATTACAATATTTATTATGATTGAAACAATTACGTAAAATATCTAGATATTCAGAAAAAATAAAAATACCTTCAAATTATTAAATGAGATCATGATATAGTCCGATCAATAAAGAGATTTATTGAGTGTAGTGAGAGGATTTAATATTTATTAAATCTGGAGCTACCAACACAAATGCTCTGTAAATAATGCAACATTAAATAGATTCTTTGCATTACATTTCTTATTACCTTTCATATTAGCTGCATTAGCTTTAATGCACTTAATAGCAATGCACGATACAGTAGGATCTAGTAATCCTTTAGGTATCTCTGGTAATTATGACAGATTACCTTTTGCTCCTTACTTCTTATTTAAAGATTTAATTACTATCTTTATTTTCTTTATAGTATTATCTGTATTTGTTTTCTTTATGCCTAATGCTTTAGGAGATAGTGAAAACTATGTTATGGCTAACCCAATGCAAACTCCACCAGCTATCGTTCCAGAGTGATATCTTTTACCATTCTATGCAATTTTAAGATCAATACCTAACAAATTATTAGGTGTTATTGCTATGTTTGCTTCTATTTTAGCATTAATGGTTATGCCTATAACTGACTTATCTAAATTAAGAGGAGTACAATTCAGACCTTTAAGTAAAGTAGCTTTCTACGTTTTCGTAGCTAACTTCTTAATATTAATGCAAATAGGTGCAAAACACGTTGAAACACCATTCATTGAATTTGGACAAATTTCAACTGTTTTATACTTTGCACACTTCTTTGTTATAGTACCTGTAGTTAGTCTTATCGAAAATAGTTTAGTAGAGTTAGCTATTAAAAAATAATTATTAATATCTTACTTAGTCCCTCACCCATTGAGGGTGACCAATCCCTATAAGGGTTAGTATATAAATATATTAATTATATACTTCTATATTAACTAATAGGGAATAGGAGCTTGAGCAGAGGGTTCTGCGTTTCGATTGCAAATCGAAATAAAGGGATTCGAGTTCCCCGAGCTCCTTAGTATATCAATTTAATATAGCACATTTCCCTCGGCGGTGCGGAACGCACCGCCTCAGGGACCAAAAAATAACCCCTCGGTGGGTTGCTTAGCAACCCACCGAGGGGATTATATCAACTACTTCGTCGCCCCGTAGGCGAAGTTTTTCCCTTTATTATTTAAAACTTTATAAAAATCCTGTACTAATTCTATAAGTAAATAGGATTAGCATCTACTTCAAAATTAGAAGCTAACTTAGCTATACTGTTAGCTAAGATACAATTTAAAAAACTGATTAAAACTATATAATGTAAATATATATATATACATATATAATACATTTATAAAATAGTAGGTAATATATATATATAAATATATATATTTTATTTTTAGCTTATTTAAACATAAAGATAAAAATATATGATATATAATAAAAAAAATACTGCACGTTATTAAATATCCAATATTTATATCATATATAAATTTTATTTATGGAAAGGAATAAAAACAAAATGTTAAATTATTTAATTTCAATAATTGAAGGATTATTAGTAATTGTTCCTGCTTTATTATCTGTTGCGTTTGTAACAATATCGGAAAGAAAAACTATGGCTAGTATGCAAAGAAGATTAGGTCCTAACGCAGTAGGATATCTAGGATTACTACAAGCATTTGCTGACGCTTTAAAATTATTATTAAAAGAGTATGTAGCACCTACACAAGCTAATATTATTCTATTCTTCCTTGGACCAGTAATAACTTTAATTTTCTCTTTACTGGGTTACCTAGTAATTCCTTTTGGTTCAGGTATATTTATATCTGACTATAGTTTAGGTTTATTATATATGTTAGCTGTAGGTTCTATATCTGGATATGGTATATTATTAGCAGGATGATCAGCTAATTCTAAATATGCATTTTTAGGGTCTTTAAGAAGTACGGCTCAATTAATAAGTTACGAATTAGTATTAAGCTCTGTTATATTAATAGTTTTATTATTAACGGGTAGTTTTAATATTATTACTATAATAGAATCACAAAGAGTAGTAAATTTATTATTTCCATTATTTCCTTTATTTATAGTATTCTTTATTAGTTCTATAGCAGAAACTAACCGTCCTCCTTTTGATTTAGCTGAGGCTAGTGACTGATTTGGTCTCATTAAAGATCACTATTTGCTGGAAATCCTAAGCAGTAATTTAGGACAATCAGCAGGGAATGAATTTTTTTTTACATAATTCAGCCTTCAGAGACTACACGTGATCATTTATTATAATTTAATTATTATAATAAATAAGATATAGTCCAACTGTTAACGTAAGTTAATAAGATTATGAAAACATATAATTCTGTTATTTCTAAGATTAGATCTAACTCTCTTTTTACTAATATATTACCTAATTCTGTAAGTAAAGTAGGTAAAAGATATCATTCTTCTTCTTCAAATTCAGATAAAAATACTGAATTAATGCCTATACCTCTTTTTATTATTAATAATTTAAGTAAAGAATCCGTTAAGTCTTTTAGAAATGAATTAGTAAATAAAGGAGGTGTTTATTCTTTTATGAATACTATCAATGGTAGACAGTATATTGGTAGTGCAAAAGATCTATATCTAAGATTAAATGAACATCTTGATAATAGAAAATCTAATAATGCTTTACAAGATGCGTTTAAAAAATATGGTCTAGATAAATTTAATTTTTGTATTTATGAATATTTTTCTTACAAAAATAAATCTATTAGTGATAAAGCTTTAACTGATCTAGAATCAGAATATATAAGTAAATTCAAATTTGATACTTTATATAATTTCAAAGCTATCGCTACAAGTATGTTAGGTTATAAACACACTGAAGATGCAAGAAAAAAGATGATAGAATTTTATAAAGATAAAGAGAATCATCCAATGTTTGGTAAAAAACACAGTGAAGAAGCTCTAGCATTAATTAGTAAACCTGGAAAGTTAAATCCTATGTTTGGAAAGAAACATAGAGAAGAAACTAAATCTCTTATAAGTAAGAGAATGAGCAAACATTCTTCAGGTGTAGGAATTTTCGATTTAAATGATAATTTAATATCAAAGTTTAATAATAATGCAGAACTAGCCAGACATTTAGATATATCTAGGGTAACAGTGGGTAAATACTTGAACAATGGTTTAATATATAATAATATATACCGTTTTAAAGTAATTAGTGAGTAATACCTCCCATAAGATTGGGGTTATATGAGACATAATCACATTAAGGAATCAGAACTTGTTAGTGGTTTTATGACAGAACATTCTGCTAGTATTTTTGTATTCTTCTTCTTAGCTGAATATGCTAATATTGTATTAATTTGTGCTATGAATAGTATTTTATTCTTAGGAGGTTATTTAAGTATTATTCCTTTAGATTTAATTATAAATATTTTAAATTTATTTTTTGATGTAAATAATTCTATTTTATATGATATATTTGTTAATATATCTTCTTCTTCTTTAAATTTAGCTATTAAAACATCTTTCTTAATATTCGTATTCATTTGAGTTAGAGCTTCTTTCCCTAGAATACGTTTTGATCAATTAATGTCAGTATGTTGAACTGTTTTATTACCTATTGTTATAGCTTACGTTATATTAATGCCTTGTATCGTATATGGTTTAGGTATAATACCAATAAATATATCTTTATTATAAATAATATGATGTCAATAATTATGATAAAACTACAATTTTTAAAACAATTAAACTTTTATAATCCTAAATTACTAGTATTTGCTAGTCCCCTCTCTGGGGTCCTGTACCCGCCTAAGGGCGGGGTCTAGTTCCCTGCGGCCCCTGGCTCTGCAGGCGTACTGCCTGTCCGTCGGACTAGTATAGTTACTCTATTTATTTATTATTTTCTATTAAATGATTTAGACTGTTTAAATTGTACAAAAAAGTAAATTAATTTTCTAATTTAATCGTTAAGTATAGTTATAAATATTTAATAAATAATTATGTTTTATTAACGTAGCAAAAAAGTGTAGAATAAATTGTGGATCACATTTATTTGAGGGATAGGTGGTGGGTATTTTAATATGAAATTTATCTTCCCCGAGGGGTCTAGTGTTTCAGATTTATAATATTACTTTTTATATACTTTATAAAAATTTATATAAACTTTTTTAAAAATTTTATAAATATTATAAGGTAATAAGGTAACTAACAATATAGTAAGATATTCAAGTACTAGTATAATATTTAACTTTACGGCATACGTAAGGTGTAACAAACAATAAAATGTTATATTATTACAATGTATGTATTAATGAATATTTTATTAGTAGTAAATAAAATATATAATTCTATATATGTCTTTATTATTATTATTAATACCTTTAATTGGAATAGGATTTGTTACAATAGAGGGAAATTATGGTTTATCCTTAATCAATAATATAAGAATAAAATCTATTGCCTTAACAACTTCAATAATTAACTTAGTTGTTTCATTAATTATGTTTATACTATTTGATTTCAGTAGTAAACAATTACAATTTATTGAAGAACATTATCAAATAAGTTATTTTGATATATATTTAGGTGTAGATGGTTTATCAATATATTTTATATTATTAACAACAATAATAATGCCAATAGCAATATTATCTAATTGAAATTCAATACAATCTAAAAATGTATTATCGTTTGTAGTAATAATGTTATTATTAGAAACATTATTATTAGCTGTATTCTTAGTATTGGATGTATTGTTATTCTATATATTCTTCGAAAGTATTTTACCACCTTTATTCCTACTAATAGGATTATTTGGTTCAAGTAATAAAGTAAGAGCAAGTTTCTATTTCTTTTTATATACATTGATCCAACAGTGTTCAAGAGCCAAACTCCGGGGAAGTCCTAAAGCTTTAATAACCAAGGATTTGAAGGAAACTTTGAGTCTGGCCGAGCTAATCACTCAGGGTAAGGTAACATCATTAAAGATAATAAAATGGATGATCGCGGATCTAAATCAAATAACAAGTTTATTTGTAAAAGAGCAACGAGCAGATGGTTCTTTAATACCTGTCAAGAATGAGTATATATTAAATAATCAATATAATTATACATCTAAGGTATTATAAGGTGTGCTCTAGACGCCGGGAAACCGGTTTTTGGGAGAAACACACCTCTTCACCCTAATTTAAATACTTTTGTTAAATTTAATAATTTATTAACTTCTAAAGTAAGATCAATTCACACTGATAGCTATAACAAAGATTTAAATCTAAACCCTTATTTTGTAACAGGATTAATAGACGCTGAAGGTTGTTTCATGGTTCCATTAAGAGCTAGCGAAAAATACAAACAAAAATATCAAGCAAGTTTATTATTCTCAATGAGTATGGATGTTAAAGATCAAGATTTATTAATTAAACTAAAAAATTATTTAGGTGTAGGTTCAATAGTGAGTCATGGATCTACAACAATAAGATTTAAAATTTCCTCTATGAAAGATATGGCAGCATTAATTTCTCATTGTGATAAATATCCGTTAATAAGTCAGAAACGTGCGGATTATGTATTATTTATACAAGCTTATGAACTAATGAAAGCTAAAGCTCACCTTTCAGAAAAAGGGTTAAAAGAAATAATTAGCGTTAGAGCTAGTATGAATCAAGGTCTTACAAATGAACTTACTTCAGACTTTCCTTATATTGTACCTAAACCTAGACCTATCATTAAGGATCTAACTGTACAAGATCCTAATTGAATCTCAGGTTTTACTAGTGGTGACGGATGCTTCCACGTTTCTCTTTATAAGTCTTTTTTTACTAAAACAGGTTATGGTGTAGTTTTAAGACTACAATTGGCACAACATAGTAGAGATAATCTTCTTTTAAAAAGTCTAATATCTTATTTAGGATGTGGAAGAGTTGAAGAAAATGAAAATGAAAAATATTCAACATCTTATTATGTTGTAAGTAAATTTGATGATATAATTGAAAAAGTTATACCATTCTTTGATAAACACCAAATAGAAGGTGTTAAATCATCGGATTTCCAAATTTTCAAAAAAATTGCTTTATTGATGCAAGATAAACAGCATCTAGCACCGAAAGGTTTAGAAAAAATTAAATCACTAAGATCAGGAATGAATATAACTAGAACAACAAAGTAATTTAGTTAGGGTTAAATAACCAGATATGATAATTTTTATCAAATTTTAGGATATGTAGATGGGATATAAAAACTATATTTCTAACATATTGGTTATCATAAAAGAGGTAAGTAACTCAAAATTAAAGATAGTAACTTCTATAAACAAGTGCAAGACACAAAAATGAAAGTTAACAAACAATCGTGTTTGGATCATTATTTATGTTATTATCAATAGTAGCTATGTCTTCAATAATGGGAACAACAGATTTTGATGCTTTATCAAAATCAAATTTCAATTATGTAACTCAATTATTTTTATTCTATGGTATATTTATAGCTTTTGCTGTAAAAACACCAGTAATCTTTTTAAATACTTGATTACTTAAAGCTCACGTTGAATCACCATTATCAGGAAGTATAATTTTAGCAGGTATAGTTTTAAAATTAAGTTTATATGGTATATTTAGATTAATATTACCTTTATTACCGAAAGCTTCTTTAAATTATACTTACATAATTTATGTAATAGGTGTAATAACAATAATTTATGCTAGTTTTAGTACATTAAGAACAATAGATATTAAAGAACTAATTGCTTACTCATCAGTATCTCACGCAGCTGTATATTTAATAGGTGCATTTAGTAACACAATACAAGGTATTGAGGGTTCAATAGCTTTAGGTTTAGCTCACGGTTTTGTTTCATCAGGATTATTCATTTGTGCAGGAGGTATTTTATATGACAGATCATCAACTAGATTAATTACATATTATAGAGGTATGGCTCAAGTTATGCCTATATTCTCAGTATTATTCTTCATTCTATCATTAGGAAATAGTGGAACTCCTTTAACACTAAATTTCATAGGTGAATTCATGTCATTATATGGAGTATTTGAAAGAATGCCATTATTAGGTGTATTAGCAAGTACTTCAATAGTATTTTCTGCCGCTTATACAATATTTATGTATAATAGAATAGTTTTTGGTGGTTCTTACTCAATTTATTTTGTAGAAAATATAGGTGATGTAACTAGAAGAGAATTTATTATGTTATTAGTATTTGTTGTACTAACAGTATTATTTGGAATCTATCCAGCTCCAATATTAGATGGTTTACATTATTCAGTTTCTTCTTTAATTTATAGTATAAACTAATAATAGGGAAGATATATAATGTATAAAATTTAAAGAAATTAAAAGGGGATAAATGTACCTTGAGGTGGGGGAGCTGAGCTCCCCACGAAAGGAACATAGGTATTAATATAGGTATAGATACCTATATATTATATACCAAATTCTTATTAGCTCAATGGTAGAGCGGAATACTTCTAATATTTTGATCCAAGTTCGAGTCTTGGATAAGAATAAATATCCTTGCGCGGTGCGTTGTACCCTGAGGTGAAGAAAAGTAGCTCCCCATAATTAGCTCTTATAGCTCAACGGTAGAGCGGGATACTGTTAATATCTTGATAGATGTTCGATTCATCTTAAGGGCTTAAATATTAATATAATATATTACATTACCTTAAATCTTCTAAAGTTTAGATATATATTAAGGGATAATCTAAGTAATGTTAACAATGATAAGTATAAATATGCCACAATTAGTACCTTTCTTTTTTGTTAATCAAGTAGTTTATGCTTTTGTTATATTAACAGTATTAATATACGCATTTACTAAATTCATTTTACCAAAATTCGTACGTATTTTTATATCTCGTATCTATATAAATAAATTATAATAATGAATATTTAAAGGTTTTCCTTGGCGGTGCGTTCCGCACCGCCTCAGGGCCATAATGAACCCTGAGGTGGGGTTGCGAAGCAACCCACCGAGGGGATATTTCAATATCATATATATATAAGATAATAATTAAATAAATAAGTGTAATAGTTAAATTCTATATAAATATGATAAAATAAGATTTAAAATTAATTAAATATATTTATAAATAAAATATCATGGGTAATTTAAATTTTGTATTAAGTCCATTAGACCAATTCGAAGTTAGAGATTTATTATCAATAAACGCAAACTTATTAGGTAATTTTCATTTATCATTAACAAATATAGGTTTATACTTAACAATAGGTATATTCTTAATCTTAACATACAGCTTATTAGCTACAAATAATAATAAAATAATACCAAATAACTGGTCAATAAGTCAGGAAAGTATATATGCAACAGTACATAGTATAGTAGTAAGTCAAATTAACCCAACAAAAGGACAAGTATATTTCCCATTTATATATACTTTATTCGTATTTATATTAGCAAATAACTTAATAGGATTGGTAAAAAGGTGCCTATTCGTTATTATTAATTCTTTATATGTATGTACTCATAAAGTTACTTTTTTTAGTAATCAAAAAATTAGATCTTATTCTTCTAACTCTAAGGGTAATTATACTAATAATATTAATCCTCATTATTTTACTGGTTTTTCAGATGGTGAGGGATGTTTTAATATTTCTATCTATAAGGATAATAGAATGTTAACCGGATGACAGGTTAAACCTATTTTTAAGATATCTTTACACAATAAAGATAGAGCATTGTTAGAATCAATTCAAAAATTTTTAGGTGTAGGTAAAATATACAAACATGGGAAAGATTCAATAGAGTTCCGTGTTAGCGGTTTAAAAAATTTAAGGATAATTATAGATCATTTTGAGAAATATCCTTTAATTACTCAAAAACATGCTGATTATCTTTTATTCAAACAAGCTGTTAGTTTGGTACAAGAAAAAGTACATTTAACTAAAGAGGGTTTACTAAAATTAGTAAGTATAAAAGCTTCGCTAAATTTAGGTTTATCTGAACAGTCTAAAAATTCTTTTCCTAATATTATTCCTGTAGTTAGACCATTGGTTAAATTTACAGAAATAAAAGATTTCAATTGGTTAAGAGGATTTGTGGAAGCAGAAGGTTGTTTCCTAGTTGCAATTCAAGAATACAAAGATAAGCCAGCAATCGTAAGTTTAAGATTTATGTTGACTCAACATTCCCGTGATAATGTATTATTGGAGAGCATCGTTAAATTTTTAGGTTGTGGGAGATTTTACCCTGTAACAACACGTAATGAAGTATATTTTATTATCTCTACTTTCTATGATATATATGAAAAGATTCTTCCTTTATTTAATAAATATCCTTTACTCGGTTCTAAACAACAAGACTTCTTAGATTTTTTAAGAGTAGCCGAGCTAGTAAGAACTAAGGATCATTTAACAAAAGAGGGGTTAGAAAAGATTAAATTAATTAAAAGTAATATGAATAGTAGAAGAAGTAATTATATATCGAACCCTAAGTAGGAAAATATGTTTAGATAATTGTTTTCTACAATTAAACATATGGATTACATACATATAATAATAACGTAAAAAATTTCACTATATGCTGGAAGTTTCTAATGCTTTAGATACGAACCTTTAAAGGTCGTGAAAATTCTAAAAGATGTAACAATGGATAATCAGCAGGAAACCAAAGACATTCTGTCGAGTAGGATCCTCAGAGACTACACGTGAAAAATTAATCATTCAATTTTAAGAATTCATAAATGAGTGATTAATTAATATATAGTCCAACTTGATAAATGTACTATTAATATTCTTATAATAATAAAAATAACATATTTATCAAGAAGACCTTATAGTTTTGCATCAACATCACATTTTATTTTAACATTCTCAATGAGTTTCACTATTGTTTTAGGAGCAACATTCTTAGGTTTTAACTCTCATGGTTTAAAATTCTTCTCTCTATTTGTGCCAGCGGGATGTCCTTTAGCTTTACTACCTTTACTTGTATTGATTGAATTCATATCATACTTAGCTAGAAATATTTCTCTAGGATTAAGATTAGCAGCTAACATAAATTGATGAGAATAGGCACTCATCATTCTTGTGTTCAAGAGCCAAACTCCGGGGAAGCCCTAAAGCTTTAATAACTAAACTTTCTAAGGAAACTTAGTAAGTGGCCTAGCTAATCACTAGGGTATAGTAACATCATTAAAGATTCTAGTAATAGAAATGGGTGATCGCGGATCTAAGTCAGCAATATGTGAAAGTATTGCTGTAAAAGAGCAACGAGTAGACGGTTCTTCAACTTTTAAAGTTGTAAGGTATACTCTAGTCGCCGGGAAACCGGTTCTTAGAAGAAATAAAGTAATCTAAGATTAAAGATACCACAATAGCCTCTCCTTAAATTCATTCATTTAGTAATTTCAATTAAAATAATACTAAACAGCAAACACCTTTAAATAAGACTAAACAGCAAACACCTTTTAAATAAAGGATGAAGTTGTGGACGACTGATACTTCCTATTTTAAATAACACATTTAATAATAGTTCAACACATAGTTTAAACTTCAATAACAAGAGGGGATCATGTAGCTTATTTTACCTAACACAAAGTAAATATTCTAGATTAGGTTTAATAACAACAAGATCGTATTCAACATCAAGCAATAACTGTTCTTTTAATTCTAATAATTTAATTGAATTCCTTGATGCAGATAAAGACAAAATTGAAGTACTTAATTTAACTAAAGATAGATCAGGAATCTATATGTGAACTAATAAATTAAATGGAAAAAAATACGTAGGAAGTTCTGTAGACTTAAGACGTAGATTAATGGAATATTATAACGCAAATAGACTAATGAAATATAATAATATGCCAATTAATTCAGCATTATTAAAACACGGTTATCAAAGCTTCACCCTTACTATTTTAGAATTCTGTGACAAAGATAGTATTATGTCAAAAGAAAAATATTATTTTGAAATACATGAACCAGAATATAATATTTTGAAAACACCTGGAAGCCCTTCACGTGGATCAGGTTGAACTCATTCAGAAGCCACTATCGAAAATATGCGTGCAGCTGCATCTCAAAGATCACCTGAAACTTTAGCTAAATTATCTGAGGCTCAATCCAAAAATATTAAAGTTGAGGTTACTGACTTGGAAACAAATACTACTACTTCTTATCATTCAGTAAGAGCGACTGCTCGTGCTTTAGGAATAGATAGAAGATATATTTTACATTATGTTTATTTAAACCAAGATAACCCAGTTTTAAATAGATATACATTCAAATTACTGAATGATAATAATGAAAATTCTGATTCAGTAAACAAACAGATAGTTCAAAAAACATCTAAAAGAGTTGAGGTTACAAATGTCGTAACTAATGAGGTGACAGTCTTTGGCCCAAGGCCAAAGGAGCTACTGCTAGAGCATATATAAAAAAAATATTTTTCAGTAAGAGACATTTATTTTCTTTTTGTAGAAAAGGGGATGGACAAACTTGTGGATCGAATATGGGATATTATATATTTTAACAATTTAGAGGATTCAACCTCAGGTTCAATAATTCGTAGCCCTTATCTAGGGATGTACAAAAGAACGTACCTGGGCCGCAACATTAGCCCGGTAAATAATATAAGAAACATGTCTACGTCTTCTGGTCAAAAACCAGTCATAACTTACCTTTATCCGGATAAGGAAAGCAATGTAATCATTACAGAGAATAAAGGACAATCTGGTGTTTATCGTTGAGTACATATAGAATCAGGAAAAAGTTACATAGGTTCATCTGCTAAGCTTAATGATAGATTCAGACGGTACTTTAATTATAGTTACCTATCAGATAATAAGCGAGGAGCATCTCTCATTTGTAAGGCACTGTTAAAATATGGTTATGCAGGGTTTAGGTTGGAAATTTTAGAATATTGCTCTAACACGGAAGTACTGGCCAGAGAGCAATTTTACTTGGATATTTTTAAGCCAGAATATAATATACTAAAAATAGCAGGGTCAAACCTAGGATACAAACATAGCGAAGCTTCTCTTAAACTCATGAGTATAGCATCGAAAAGTAGAAATCAATCAGAAGAATTCCTTGAATCTAAAAGAGAAGCCATGTTAGGGCGAAAATTATCTAAAGTTCAATTAGATAATATGGCTAATAATAATCCTTTTAGACAACCAGTCGTTCTTTCTAATAGCCAAAAAGGGGATAGTCAACAATTCACTTCTATGGCGCAGGCTGCTCAATTTCTAGGGGTACACATGACTACGGTTAAGAGATATTTAAATAGTTCTAAACCATACAATGGCTATACAATTACTAAAGTAAACCCTGGCTTAGATTCACCTTCCTTACCTGTGCCTACTAATGAAAGACAAGCTGTCTTATTAACTAATAAGGCTTTGGGTGTTACCAAACAATTCTCTACAATGAAAGCCGCTTGCGACTACCTGGAGATATCTATTAAACGTCTTTCAAACTATTTTAAAAATAACGAGTCTTCGTCTACAAATGGACAAATTAACACTATTAAGGGATATGTTATTACTAAGGTAGACTCTATTGACACAGTTAAACGTTATTCTAAGACTATAGAAATTACCAATATTCATACAAATGAAGTTACTAAATATTCTTCGGTTAGTTCAGCAGCCGAAGCTCTAGGTATTCCTGCGTCTAGTATTTCTACTTATTTTAATCGAAAACGTACTACTCCCTTTAGAAATAAATACCTCTTTAAGGTAATTTTGCCATAACAAAAAGTGCGCACGGTTAATATAATATATTGCTTTTCTTTATATAGGTGGCAACTCGTCAACCTAGTATTTCTTTATATTTAAAAGAAAATAGAACAAATCCTTTTAAAGGTGTACACAAATTTAAATTAATTTAGATCTTGTTTGTTAAAAGGGTAAATCATACAAAATATATAAAGTATGAAATTACTAAAAATAACAAAAAGTTTAACAACTGATAGAGTGTTAAGCGAAAAGGAAAAATTTGTGGGACGATTATCTGGACACATGTTATTAAGCATTTTAAGTGGTTTCACTTTCAACATAATGTGTTCTGGTTTTATTTTCTTTATTTTAGCTTTAATTCCATTAGCTTTCATTATCGCTTTCTCTGGTTTAGAGTTAGCCATAGCCTTTATCCAAGCTCAAGTTTTCGTTATATTAACTTGTTCTTATATTAAAGATGCTATTGAATTACACGGGTAAGAAAAACCAACCAAGCAAAGCAATAATTAATCCTGAGACACGTGAACCACGTGTTATGATAACATCAAATAAAGTAATGTTTAACCAATCAAGACCTAACAGAATAGGGTTTAATAAAAATTAGATCATTAAAATCTGAAATAAGTACCTTAGATCTTTAGATTAGAATGACAAATAGTACCGAATAAATTTATAGTTAACTTTTAACTAATTTATATTTTTACAATGATATGAAAATTATCAGTTTATGACACTGATATACATATCCGTAAACAAATTTTCCAACTTAATTTTTCATTCCTAATCTACCATATAATGTATTTAAAAGTATTTATGCATTACACGCATAGCACTTGAAGAATTATCTTTAATAAAAGTCATATCCTTTACATAGTCATGGAAATAATCACAAGATTTATCAAAAATATAATTCTATTACTTCAATATTATAACCACACTATCCTACTAATTTTAATTATTCAGAAGAAAGTGAGGGTCAGGGTCAGCCCCCACTAGTTTTCTAGCACAATCAAATTCCGGGCAACTCCTAAAGCCTGTGGTACGAAACAGTATTGCGAAAGCAAAAGCTGAACCATGTGCAGTAATGTGTGCATGATAAGTAATAAGTCACAGGATTTCTCGGAAGAGAAAATGGACCTTCGCGGATCTAAATCATCGACTCGATGTATTTGGGGGTAGCCCTTTAAAACGCAACTAGTAGAGAGAGGTGCCGTTATCTATAGTAAATTAGAAGCGTAGCTGCACCCTATTAAAAGAGCAACTTCCGAACCGACCAGGTGTAAAAGAGCAGAGACTAGATGGTTGTGCGTTTGTAGAGCGACTCTGACTTGGTAATCAGAGTGCTCCGCGAATAGTCCCTTAATAAGAGCGTATCATACCTCAAGTTAGCTAAAACCAATAGCTTATATTGTGGTGGTGTTAACTCAGGAACCTTTTAAACGGCTCATGTGGCCGGTTAGATGTGCAGTACTGAGGTCAAACCAACAAGTATTAAGGATAATTACTATTCTGTTGGATGGAAGAGTCCAATCATCCTTAACAAGTATCTTAGTCCGGGTTGGTGGACAGACAGCGGTGGATACTTGCACAGTAACGGTGAAATATTCTTAAAAACTATTAAGCATGAAAGTAAGCCACAATTATGGAAAACACTTGTAGGACAGATATGAATACGCACGGGAAATACTCTATAAGCGTAAAGTATAGTCCAATAGCCAACGAAAGGAGGCGTTATATAGTCGCCCAAAGTTCTAGCATCTTCAATAGAAGTTTAAAACAGATATCCTTGTTTGTGTAATTGCCAATCGTAGATCATTAAGAAGTTATAATATTGAATAAGTTATCTAACCCCTCGGTGGTGCGTTCCGCACCGCCTCTGGGACACTTCAAATAAGAGGTGGGGTTGCGAAGCAACCCGGCGAGGGGATATAATGATGTGTTTAGAGTGAATAAAGTTTTTGTAGTTTACTATGTTGTAGCATTAATTTAGTTAAATATAAATTTATATAATTAAAAAAAAATTAAAAGGTAGGGTAGGTAGGTTTAAAAATAAAAAAAAGATATAAAAATTTATGAAAAAGGAAAGTCCGAAACTTATTAGCCATATATGCATCGCTATAGGCGACGCTTTATAATAATATAAGGATTTTAACAGAAACTAATAATTATAATTAATAATTGCGAACAATAACCCTATGGTAAGTTTTAATTTAGAATTATTAAAATTAAGACAGGAACTGGCTTAATTATATCTTAAAAAATCAATATAGTGTGTACCATGCAATATAGGTATATTAGGTATATATACCAAACTAAAAAAAATTTTTTTTGAGTTTGATGATGGCTCTGATTGAACGCTGTCCAAGTACTTGACACATGCTAATCGAACGACTTCGCTCCCTGCGGGGAGCGACGTAGTGGTGTACAGGTGAGTATAAGATAATTTGGCTACCTAAAAGTAAGGGAAAAATCCCTTATATAAAGAAAGGAATAAAAGGTCCGCTTTAAGATGTTAATCTTTATCCCGGTGAGTAGTAGGAAAGGTAATGACTTTTCTAGCTAATAACCGTAGTCGTGACTGAGAGGTCGATCGACCACATTGGGTCTGAAAAAACCCCAATGCGTTTTAGTACAGCAGTGAGGAATATTGGTCAATGGCCGAAAGGCTGAACCAGTAACTTGGAAGAATGAAAAAATGTATTAAAATAATACATTAACGATTTACTCGTATAAAGTTCTAAATAGGATAATGATAATGACAATTTCCTATTTATAAGTCTTGACCAAATTACGTGCCAGCAGTCGCGGTAATACGTAAAAGACTAGTGTTAGTCATCTTTATTAGGTTTAAAGGGTACCTAGACGGTAAATTAAACTCTAAATGAGTACTTTTTTACTAGAGTTTTATAAGAGAAGGAAGAATTTCTGGAGTAGTGATAGAATATTTTAATACCAGAAGGACTGATAACGGCGAAGGCGTCCTTCTATGTAAAAACTGACGTTGAGGGACGAAGGCTTGGGTAGCAATAAGGATTAGATACCCTAGTAGTCCAAGCAGAAAATGATGAATGTCATAGACTAGAAAATATATTTAGTCTATAAATGAAAGTGTAAGCATTCCACCTCAAGAGTAATATGGCAACATATAAACTGAAATCATTAGACCGTTTCTGAAACCAGTAGTGAAGTATGTTATTTAATTCGATAACCCGCGAAAAACCTTACCACAGTTTGAATAACAATAAAATTGTTACAAGCGCTGCACGGCTGTCTTTAGTTAATGTCGTGAGATTTGGTTAACTCCTCAAATTAACGAAAACCCTCACTTTATTTATATACATAGAGTGGAACGCCGTTATATTGGACTGGTAATAGGGATTAAGACAAGTCATCATGGCCTAAATACTGTGGGCTATAGACGTGCCACATACGCCTTAACAAAGGGATGCAATATTGTGAAATGGAGCTAATCCCCAAAATTGGATATAATATGGATTGTAGTCTGTAACTCGACTACATGAATAAGGAATTACTAGTAATCGTGAATCACCAACGTCACGGTGAATCTAATCTCAGCTAGGTACTAACCACTCGTCAGGCGCTGAAAGGAGTATGTGCAATAAGTTTGATTAATTTACGTATTAATATATATAATCAGGTATATAAATACGTAGGTTTAATTTTCGTATGCATGACTCTGATTGGTGTTAAGTCGAAATACGGTTCGTGTAATGGAAATTGCACGGGATGAATTATCCTCAGTAATAACCCCACTGTAGCTTTTTCTAAGGAGTGTGGGATCATTTATATCCCTAATTTGGTTCGATTCCAAAAAGAAGCTCATGAGAAGTTTATGTTTGAGATGAAAAGTGGTTTCCGGGGGTTTTGCACTTATAATAAAAATCCTAAAATTATGATAATGGAATTAGGTAATCAAAAAGAAATTAACAGGTTAAATAATAATAAATCAGGTATATATAGGATAACACAAATAGATATTAAAGCATCATATATAGGAAGTGCCTCTAATCTTACTAGAAGATTTAGAGATTATTTCTCAATAGGTTTTTTACAGAAGGAAATATTAAGAAATAAAAGTATGATTTCTAGAGCATTATTAAAATATGGTCATTCCAAATTTACGTTAGAAATATTAGAATATTGTGAACCAACAGAATTAATAAAGAACAATATTATATCGATTATTATAAACCTGAGTATAATATTTGTCAGATCGCAGGATCTAGTTTAGGTCGGATTACTAATGATTATACTCGATTAAAATTAAGATAATATAATAATGCTTATAATTCCGATATAACATTATCAGAAAGGGTTTACCAATTGGAAAAAAATATTAATAAAATAAAAGATAAAATTGAAAAGTCTTAACAAAAAGAGAAAGTAAAGTACCATTCTAAACTAGAATGAAAATTTTAGCTTCTACTAAAACATCCCAAGCGGTTCTTGTTACTAATTTAACAAAAGGTGAAAGCACCGAGTATCCGTCAGCAAGAAGAGCCGCCGAGGCCTTAGGTATTAGTAATTCGACTATAATGAATAAATTAAAAGGTAAAAATAATAGACCTTACAAAGGAAGATATTTAATAACTTAATTAACTACAACAATTAAATCTAGAGATTAATAAATTACTCGTGGCAAAGTTGTGGATAAGTGTCCATCCTAATGGAAATTGCACGGGATGAATAACAATTATAATCTTTAGAGGTAAATAGGAATTTTTTTTTTTTTTTTCCTACTGGTTCAAATCCAGAAAAAGACAAATATATAAGGAAGGGTCCGTTTGTTGGTTTACGGGTTGAGCTGTAAACTCAATGACTATAGGTCATCGAAGGTTCGATTCCTTTTCTTCCTAAACTTCACTTAATCCTATCTGGATATTTTATATTTGTATAAAATTATGACAGATTAAAGATTTTATATATGAATAATATTTTTTTATTAAATGATTATATTACTAATGGATTCAAAATAGGATTTGTAGATATTATTTATTTAGTTTCAATTTTATTAGGTGTATTTACTATTGTAAGTAGAAATCCTATAGTATCTGTATTATTTTTAATAGGTTTATTTATTAATATAGCTTGTTTATTAATATTAGTAGGATACAATTATATAGGATTATCTTATATTCTAGTTTATGTAGGAGCGGTGGTCAAATGTATAAATAATGCCGCGCAGGTTAAAATCCTGCTCTACAAGGTACTTTTAATTATAAAAAATTGTTTCGAGTATGTATTTAAAATAAATAAATCCCCTCGGTGGGTTGCTTCGCAACCCACCGGGTCCCCGATAAGTGGAATGGAACCTATTTTATCGTTAACATAATATATATAAACTAACTTTAGTGATAGAAACCTCCTATGCAAGATGTTGACATCGTCGCGCGCGGGCGCGCGAGGATATATCTTAATGAATCTCGAAACAATACGCATAATTAAAAGCAGAGGAAATTAAAGAAGGTTACTACCGTATAATTTCCATACTTGTAGAAAAATGAGGTGAAAACGGTTAACAACATCCTAGTTGAAGACCGTCGGCAGTAGTAAATGTCGCTACAGACTGGTTCACCGGGGTTAGGTTGTAATACCTGTCCAAATGTACAGTCGGGTTCTATAACGAGTGTGATATCGTAGGGAGGAAGGATAATACTTTATAGCTACACACAGCTGTATTGCATAAATACAGTGATAAGAACTCCCGGTTATAAACCTGAGACATAAATCTTATATGTCTTAGTTAATTAGAATTGATCTATTTTATTTCTTTTCATATTAATGTTAATTAATATAAGAATTTCTGAACTATTAAGTGAAACAAATAATGATATACCATTAGCTGTTTTAACAGTTTTACTTTTCTATTATATAGTAGGACAAGTATTACCTTCTAATTTAACAGATAATACAATTGTTTCTTATTTATCAAATTCATTTTCTGAAGTATATAATGTTCAATTAGATAATGAGTTTTTTAATTTAGTAGATTTAAAACAACAAATAGCTTATGCTAGTGGTAAAGGTTGAGATAGCTCCTTAGTAGAATTTACTCATATAACTGGAATAGGTAATATAATGTATACAAGTTATTCTATCTGATTAATAGTGAGTTCAGTGATACTATTATTAGGAATGGTGGGTGCAATAGTAATAACAATAAAACAGAGATAAAGGTTATTGGAAACTTATTATTTTTAGAAGATAGGAATGGTATATCAGGCTAAAAGAAATTTTCAACACCATCCTTTTCATTTAGTATCACCATCTCCTTGACCACTGTTTACAAGTATATCATTATTTATATTAACAGGATCAACAGTTTGCTTTATGCATGGTTTCCAAAGTTTTGAGTACTTAGTACCTGTAGCTGTAATAAACGTAGCTTACGTAATGGGTTTATGATTTAGAGATATTATTTCAGAGGGTAAAAGAAGTTTAAATTATATATTAGAAAAAATGTATGTAAAAATTGCAAGTGCAATTAGTAAAGAGATTATAGAAAAAGTAAAATTAAATATTAGTAAAAGTTTATTAAAAGATAAAAATAATCAATTTGGATATTATTTAGCAGGTTTATTTGAAGGAGATGGGCATATACCCTTACCTTTTTTAGGTAATACTACGTTAAATAGAGTTCTTAATCCTAGAATAGTGTTTACTTCACATGAAAATAATCTAGAATTATTTGTTTATATACAAATAATGTTAAAAGAAAAAGGTCGTTTTCAAAAATCTGGGGGTAATACTATTAGATTTATTATAGGAGATATCGAAGGTATAAAATTATTTATAGATACAATTCATAATAAATTAAGAACACCAAACAAAAATGAAAGTTTAAATAATTTAATAGATTTTATTAATAAAAAATATAATTTAGCAATACCATTTAGTGTATTAGATGAATCAGATTTTTCGGAAAATAGTTGATTTACTGGATTTACTGAGGCAGATGGACATTTTGGTGTAAAAATAGTAGAAGCTAAGCCAAAATCGGATACTCGTAAAAGATCTGTAAGTAATAGTATATGTCTAAAATTCAGATTAGATCAACAATATATAGAAAAATTAAATAGAGAATCTAATTTAAATATAATGGAAAAACTAGCTAATTTTTTAGATTGTAAATTATCAATTTATAATAATAAAACTGGTAAAGTATTGTCATTAAATGTAACATCACTAGAAAAGGTTGGATTTGTTGTAAATTATTTTAATCAATATCCTTTATTAGGAACAAAATGTAAAGATTTTAAAGATTGAGAAATCGTTTATAATATGATGATATCTAAAAAACATCTAACTGACGAAGGAAGATTAAAAATTAAATTAATACAATCTAATATGAATAGTAAACGAAAAATAGATTTATAATATAAACATACATATTTTTTTAATATAAAAGTGCCCTCTAAAAACTTAACAAATTGCTGGAAAGCCTATTGTCTAAGTTAGATAGGAAACTAGCAGGATAACAATGGACATATAATTATCCGTTGGATCTTCAGAGACTAGATGTTAAGAGTTAATACATTCTCCTCCACAGAGAGAATCTATTAATTAAGATATAGTCCAAAACAAAATAGAAATATTTTGAACCTAAAATTGACTTATTTAGGAAATCACACAAATGCAGTACAAAAAGGATTAAATCTAGGAGTAGGTTTATTCATTGTTTCTGAAGCATTTTTCTTCTTAGCAATTTTCTGAGCATTCTTCCATAGTGCTATATCACCTAGTGTAGAATTAGGAGCACAATGACCACCATTAGGTATACAAGCTGTAAATCCTTTTGAATTACCCTTATTAAATACAGTAATATTATTATCATCAGGGGTAACTATTACTTATGCTCATCATTCATTAATACAGAGTAATAGAAAAGGAGCATTATATGGAACAGTTGCTACAATTATATTAGCTGTTATTTTCACTTTCTTCCAAGGTGTAGAATATACAGTATCATCATTCACTATTTCTGATAGTGTTTACGGATCATGTTTCTATTTAGGTACAGGTTTTCATGGTTTAGTTTTATATATGTTTTATCCTGATTGTAATAAAAATAATTCTTCTACCTTAAGATTAAAAAGAAAATTTAGTGTTCCAACTAAAAGGCTTTATTCAACTTCGACTCTTCCTAGCTTAAATAAATCAGAGCTTTGTCCTTATTGAGTGACAGGGTTTGCTGATGCAGAATCAAACTTTAGCCTTAAAATATCTAAAAAAAGTACCTCAAAATCTGGATGAGGTGTAATTCCTGAATTTAGGATAGAATTACACAGCAGAGATACTGTATTAATAAGAAAAATACAATCCTTTTTTGGTGTAGGTATAGTTAGCGAACGTGAAGATTTTAATAGAGTAGTTTATAGTGTTCAATCTTATCATGATATGACTAATGTAATTATACCTCATTTCAAGAAATATCCTTTAATTACTCAAAAGAAGGCTGATTTTATTCTTTTTAATGAAGCTATAAATTTATTAAATTTAAAAGCACATTCAAATATTGAGGGAATAAATAAGATTATGAGTATTAAAGCAGCAATGAATTGAGGGTTATCTGATGTATTAAAGAATCAATTCCCGACCGTCCTACCTGTTCATCGTCCATTAGTTAGTTTTGAAGGTATACCTCATCCCAACTGACTAGCAGGTTTTACAGACGGAGAAGGTTGTTTTTATGTTAACACTAAAAAAGCTAAAACCTTATCGGGTATTCAGGTAATTATGACTTTCTCTATTACTCAACATGTAAGAGATGAACTTTTATTAACTAAATTAATCGATTATTTTGGATGTGGTAAAATTGAGAAAGTTTCAACAAGACCTAATGAAGTTAAATTTATTGTATATAGATTTAGCTTTCTTAGAGATAAGATAATTCCTTTTTTCAAAGACTATCCTTTACAAGGAATAAAATGTATGGATTACGAGGATTTCTGTAAGATAGCAAAAATTATGGAAGATAAATCTCATTTAAATCCTGAGGGTCTAAAGAAGATAAAGTCTTTAAAATCTGGAATGAATAATGGTAGAATGTAAATTAATTATTACAAATAAAAAAAAAAGTGTAGACCCTGCTTAATTTATGCATATGTTTATATACACAAGTTCAAAACGTATGTTTTAAATAAAGCATGAAAACAAAATTAATTGCATGAAGTTCTTGATAAATTTAGACACAAAGTGTTAATTCAAGATAATGTGCAGCCAAGTAAACATTTGTATTCCTGAGTGAAGCTCAAGTGTTTAAAGGTTCAACGACTAATAAAACAAAACGCACATATAAATGATGCTATTGTTTTTCAAATTTTGTATCACAATATATCGCATATTGTGATAATGATATAGTCTGACCAATAATGAAAATTATTGAGAAATAAGGAATAAACTCCTTATTCTAACATATAAACAATAATTTATGTGTTTAGACTATACTATCATATTAGCGCAATAAAGGGTTAGCTGATGTAGCCCCATATACATATATTATACTTGAAACAATAGGAATTTATAACATTGATAATAATAAATTATCCTCTGTAGGGACTAATCCTCATAAGGGTATATTAATTTCTATACCTTCTTATAGAGATAAAGAAGCTAATAGTTATTTTTTACATAAAGATTTTTTAGAATGATTTGTAGGTTTTACAGACGCTGAAGGTAATTTTAATATAAAAATTACAGGATTAACTGAAAACACATTTAAAAATGTTCAATTTACATTCCAAATAGGTCTTCATAAAGATGATGAACCAGTATTAAATTATATTATGAATACTTTAAAATGTGGACATATTTCTAAATCGAAAGATAGAGTAAATTATTTTGTAAATGATAAAAATTCTTTATTACATGTAATATTACCTATATTTGACTTTGAAAACCTTAATAGTTCAAAGTATCATCAATATGAAGTATTTAAAAAAGCAGTTACTTTGATAAAAGATAAAAGTCATTTATCAGATAAAGGTAAATTAGAAATTATTAATTCTAAAAAAAAAATGAATTCTATGTCTAGTAAATGAATAGCAAGTTCTATTAACAGTAATATTAAAATAACTAAGTTTTGATTAGCAGGATTTATTGACGGGGAAGGGTCATTTTCAACTAATAAATATGTCCCTAGATTTAAATTAGAAAATCATATTAAAGAATTAGAATTATATAAAAAAATTAATGAATTTATAAATGTAGGTAATATAAGGTTAACTTCTCAAAGAACAGATAGAGAAAATAGTAATCCAACTATAGTACTAGAAGTTAATAAAATTAAAGAACTTAAAGAAAGATTAATTCCATTAATGTATGATAATAATACTATAATTCTAAAATCTTTAAAGTCAAATGATTTTTCTTTATGATTAAATTTAATAGATATATATTATAAAGGTTATCATACTATACCTGAAGGTAAATATGTATTTGATGCAATAAAATTACATATTAATCGGTATAGAATAACAACTAATATTTCGTTACTTGAAAATATGCAATTAATTTCGATTTCAGAAATAGAAAAATTATTATCTAAACTTTATTTAATAGATAGTCCTTATGAGACTAAAGAGGGAGTAAGATACTATAGAAATACTGATAAATTAGTAAGTGAAGCTACAAATATTGTTGTTATAGATAGTAGTGGAAATAATACTATTTATTCTAGTATGTCTGATTGTGCTAAAAATCTTAATATAGGAAGAAATAAAATTAAACAATGTTTAAGTTCAGGTGAAACCTATAAAGGTTATAAATTTGTTTTAAGTTAATATATTATATTGCAAATAGAGTTAATAGCAAGAAAGTCTTAATATAAGAGAATTTGCTGCCAAGTATATATTGTTAGGCAATATATAAAGGTTCAACGACTAGCCAATAAATATTATGTTACCTTTAAGGTAAAAGAATGGCATTAAACTCTACATATTAAATATTAAACTTTGACGATTAGAGGTTTAATAATACTAATATGAATAAATAGTCTGAACATTAATGAGAATTAATGTGACAAATGTACACGTTATTATAGGAACAGCATTCTTAGCAGTAGGATTATGACGTTTAGCTGCATATCACTTAACAGATCACCATCACCTTGGTTACGAATCAGGAATATTATACTGACACTTCGTAGACGTGGTTTGATTATTCTTATATATTTCAGTTTATTACTGAGGTTATTAAAATTAAATATTAAAAATAAAAAGTAGCAAAATCACTTACATAATTTACAAAATGATAATAAAAAATTAATCGATTGATAATCATATCATATCAAATGATATGAAAGAGACTTTAGTTTAAAGGTAAAACATGTGACTTTTAATCATTACCATATGGGTTCAAGTCCCATAAGTCTTAGTATTTCTTAATATTAATGACTATAAGTTAACGGTAGACTGCTTATTTACCATATAAGATGTGCTGATTCGAATTCAGCTAGTCATAAGGAATATATAAAATGGCTATAAGTTAATGGTAGACTGTTCGTTTTCCATACGAAGTGTGTCGATTCGATTTCGGCTAGCCGTAAAAAGGGGTTAGTAACTTAATAGGTAAAGAACTTGCTTGTCGAGCGAGTAGATGTCGGATCGAAGCCGATCTAACCCGATGTAATAGGAAAAGTAGCCATTGGTAGGGTAAGGTATTTGCTAAATATTGTGTTTTACACGTAGATGTTCGATTCATCTCTTTTCCGAAGAGCATAGTTTAATAGGCAAAACTGTAAGCTTCAACCTTATATTTCTTAGTTCAAATCTAAGTGCTCTTGAAGATTCTTTAACTTAACCGGTAAAGTGTGTTCTTGATAAGGATATGTTCAGTGTTCGAGTCACTGAAGAATCATTCTCCCCTCCGCGGTGCGTTCCGCACCGCGTCCGGGGCACAAATATACCCCGTGGGTTGCATTGCAACCCACGGAGGGGGATCGTATAAAACGAAAAATTGAATAAGACCCCTCCGCGGTGCTTCGTACCGCGTCTGGTAATTATAAACCTTGACGAGGGGAGCGTAGCTCCTCATGGAGTGGAAAGTAAGAGAGTTGGCTGAGTGGTTTAAGGCGGCTAGCTTGAGTCTAGCTAAAGGTAAAAACTTTCATATGTTCGAATCATATACTCTCTGATATAACGAATAAACTTAAAAATGTAAAAATGTAATCTACAGGTTAGAGCCAGGTTGGTTAGGCGTCTCATTTGGGTTGAGGAGTAGTTATGTTCGAATCATAATAACCTGAATTATAAATAAAATTTAAGTGTATTTGGCAATATAGGTAATATGAAAGATATATTTCGTGCGCTTTGCGCATGGTAAGTATATAAAGAAACTATTATGGATAATTAGCTATATATTAAAGAATATCTAGACAATCTAGTTTCTAAGAGAAATCAGATAATAAACAAAGTGAATTGAAATATCTTAGTAACTTTAGGAAAAGAAATCAAACGAGATTGTTATTTGGTGTCAACTAAATAACAAAAGCCTAAAAACAAAACTTGAAAAAGTAAAACGGATAAAAATCTGTTAGAATAAAGGGGAACCTTCCTCTAAGGCTAAATATGATATATAAGCGATAGTGAAAAGTACCGTGAGGTAAAATTTGAAATAGTAGTTTTATAAGCAGCTCGAGTGAAATTTAAATAAATAATAAGAGCGTACCTTTTGCATAATGGGTCAGCAAGTTAATTTTAGATGCAAGCAATTACGAATGTGATTAGCTTAGATAAACCAATTATGAGAAAATGAAAAAGTATCTAAAATTAGACCCGAAGGCTAGTGATCTTACCATGGTCAGGGTTATAAAAGCCCGAACGGGTTATCGTTGTATAGATATCCGAAGAACTGTGGTAAGTTAGTGAAAGACAAAACTGACTAGTATAGCTGGTTTTCCGCGAAACCTATATGAGTAGGTAATTTAACTAACATCTTAGCAGGTACAGAACTGTGATCTCGGACAATATTTTTGTCAACATCGGGGGGTTGTAGTGACTTTACCGGAGAGTATTTGCACTCGAAATGGCAAAGATGAATGTTGAATAATCGGACATAGTGCGATAAGGTTGTATGTCTAAAGGGAAACAGCCCAGAACAAGAGTTAAGGTTCCAAAATTATCATTGAGTGAAATTAAGGATGTTTTTTTTTAATACAATCAGGAAATAGGCTTAGAAGCGGCCATTTTTTGAAGACCTCGTAACAGAGCACTGATTAAAGAAAAAAACACCGAAAATTTAACGGATCTAAATGATATACCGAAACCTTGTACACATATGTATAATAATAAAATATTGTCTATGTGGGGTAGCGGAACATTGGATAAATATTCATTATTATTTCTTTTTAAGAAATAATAAGTATGGATAATAATTATTAATATTTAAAACTTAATGTTTTAAGGATATTTATATAATATCGAAAATATGATTTATATAAATATATAGATGTATAATATATGTCTTTATTATTAAAATTCTCCATCAATATAATCCAAGAGAGAATGCTGACATGAGTAACGAAAAAGGAATATCCTCGCCTTAAGCTTATGGTATTATATTTAATTTTCGGTATCTAAAAATATTAATCAAAAGGTAATTTTGATGATATTTATATATAAATACTTAAAAGTTAAAAACAAAACCTTTAACAAGTAATAAAGGTTCTGGAAAATTTTTAACTTTAATAAAAAATTATTAACTTAGCCTTATGAATAAATCTAAATATGTTATATTGTATTTATAATATAACTTGTTAAAGTTTTGCAAGATTGTATTGTAAAAAAACAATATAATAGAGTTTTATAAAAAAGTTAATAATGGAGGGATATATTTATATTGTTGTATAAATATTAAGGCTAATATTCAATAAATATAAGTATAATAAGGTTTATATATACCGTACCTAGATACTATCACAAGTAAGCAAGTAGAGAATACAAAGGCGTTTGAGTGAACAATCATTAAGGAACTCGGCAAATTGACTACCGTAACTTCGGGATAAGGAGGGCCATTATCATAAGTTTAACATACCTAAGGTATGATATAATTAAATTTATGGTAAGAGGAAACATAAAATAATGTTGTACGACTGTTTAATAAAAACACAGCACTCTGCAAAGATAAAATATCAAAGTATTGAGTGTGATGTCTGCCCAATGTCGGCTGGGTAACGAATTTACCTTGGTTTTTAACTGAGGTTTTGAAGGACACCCCGATAAATGGCGGCCTTACCTATGAGGGTCCTAAGGTAGCGAAATACCTTGGCCGTTAAATGCGGTCCAGCATGGACACATAATCCGTTAAAAAATCAAAATTACTATACCATACTTATGTGATGGTATACCATAATAGTCATGGACTGCAGTAAGAATAAATAAATAAATGAAGATATAAATACATAAAAATGATGAGATTTTATTCAACTAAAAATAACAACATTCCTGTTGTAGATTGACCTAAAGTTTTAGGTAGAAATAACAACATTCCTGTTGTAGATTGACCTAAAGTTTTAGGTAGAAAAGGTGGTACTTTAACACCTTATCGTTTAACAAGTCAAATAATAAAAGAAGGTAATCCTATAACCGCTGCTGAAGTTAATAGAGTATTATCTTTTACTCAAATTCAAATAACTCAGCAAAGGTTAGAAGAGTTATTAAATAGATCAAGATTAGAATTTACTAATCTAGATTCTAATACAATAAAATCGGATTATTTTATAAAAAATATAGGTACATACAGAGGAGTTGTACAAATACCAGGTGTTTATATTTGAACTTATTTACCTACAGGTGATAAATATGTAGGTTCATCTTCAAAATTAGCTCAAAGATTAATTGGATATTTCAACTGTTCACATAAAGATACTGGGAAATTAATTCCTTTAATAAAAAAAGAAGGAGTTAATGCTTTTAACTTACAGGTTATTCCAATAACAGATAATTACACAAAGTATCAAGAACAGTGTTTAGAACAATATTTCTTATTACATCCTGAGTTTACTTTGAATACTTTAAGAATTTCTAATAGCATCACAGGTGGTAGAGCTAAACCTTTGTACATGTATACTAAAGACTTTTCAAGATTAATATATTCTTCGGATATTCAAGAAGATTTTATCTTTAAATTAGGAATCCATCATACTATTTTTAGTAAAAGTATAAAAACAGGTGAGACATATTTAGACAAATATATATTCACAGATTACCCAGTTTTAGATGCTATAGAAAATGAACTATCCCTAACAGAGGTGTTAAGCTTACTGAGTCAGGATAGAGCTGAAGCAGAAAAAGCTAAGGGGAGAAAAATAATCCTAAAAGATATGCATCATGAAAATGATATTAAAGAATTTGATAGTATTAGAGGATGCGTTAGATATCTAAATACTAAAGCACCTTCTAGTAAAACAACTTTATATAGACACATTGAATCAGGTAGACCATACCATGGGTATTATTGTCAATGGGCAGGAAGCGAAACTCCTACTATGTTTGACAAAACTATCCAAGTAGGTGTGTCACACATATCATCAAATCTAACTGAAATATATCCTTCTTTTAAAGAAGCAGCTAAATCATTCTCACCTGAGTATACTACTTCAGAACAAACATTGAAAGATGTAGCTGAAAAAGGGCTACTATTTAACAATGAATATAAAATAACTGTAATAACTAACCCTATTAAGGAAATTAAATAATAATTAATGGGATTATGAGATTAAGTCTAGGAAACTTAATTTTTGTGCGATAAAGAAGCAAACTCCGGGAACACCCTAAAGCTCTTTTAACCAAAGTATAGCCGAAAGACTATAACTGGCCTAACTAATCATTAGGGTAAGGTAACATCAAAAGAGATAAATCGAAAGATTAATGGGTAACCGCGGATCTAAGTCAGAATAAGAAATAAATTATTCTGTAAAAGAGCAACGAGCGGATGCTTCTTCATATATCATAAAATTAGTGATATGTGTAAGGTGCGCTCTAGTCACCACGAAAGTGGCTCTTAGACGAAACAAAGTAATCTAAGATTAAAGTTAACACAGTAACCTAAACCTAAGGATAATATAATTATTAAAGATTGAATTATCTAAGGTTGAAACTGTGTGCGGAATGACTTAACGATACAACAGCTGTCTCGATGATTGTCTCAGTGAAATTGGAATAGCAGTGCAGATACTGTTTACCTCTAGATAGACGAGAAGACCCTATGCAGCTTTACTGTTACCAATTGCAAGAGTTAAAATTTAGGATGATTGCGAGTGTATAAGGTAGTTGAAAGATAACAATGAAACACCTTTATTTGTTTCCTAATATATGCTCTTGAGGATTGGGAGGCAGTTTATGCGGGGCACAGATCCCACAAAAAGTACCTGGGTATATCCAAAGTTCATATGTAAATTTGTAAATCTCTTTACAAATATTTTAATTTGTTATAATTATATTTATAATTATACAGTTATTGTTAGATTAAATTCAATATATATTATTTAATTTAAGTAAGATTTTAACTATATGGTGAATAGATGTATTTTAAACTTTACATTGTTAAAAGTTTTTTATCATATTAATATTGTATAATTTCTTTCTTTATTAATATGATGATTATTTATACTTTAAAAGTTTAATGGCTAAATCTTGCTTTACTGTTTGACCTACAAGTCTATCAGTCGCGTAAGCGGGGCATATGATCACAAGATGCATTAAGGAAAGGTCTTGGATTATAGAAAAAGTTACGCTAGGGATTTATAACTGTGAGTCCTCCAATATTATAAAATGTTGGTAATATATTGGGTAAATTTCAAAGACAACTTTTATCCACGTCAGGATATAGTGTATTTGAAGCGAAACTTATTTTAGCAGTGAAAAAGCAAATAAGGACGTTCAACGACTAAAAGGTGAGTATTGCTAACAATAATCCTTTTTTTTAATGCCCAACATCTTTATTAACTATTAATATATAATTTGTATAATTATTATTATTTATTTTAATAATAATGAAATAGACTTGGAAATAACCAAGCATAAATATTATATAATTAATTTGATTAATTATATTAATATCTTAATTTATTAATAAATATGCTAAATATTATAAGATCAAAATTAAAAAATACATATAAAAAAAAATCATTAAATAATGGAAATGTTACTATATATAACAAAGATTTTGTTCCTGCTGTAAGAGATTGAAAAAATAGTATTTATGTATATAATAAAAATGCTTTAAGTTTAATACCTGTTGCAAGCAGATTAGTAATAAAATTAATTAAAGGATATTTAAATTCATATAATTTAAATATAGAATCTAAATTAAGAAAAGAAAGATTACGTCGTAGAATAAGAAAATTATCAACAAATAAAATTTTTGTTAGTGATGGTGAATTTAAACATACTAATGATAAAGTAAACATTACATTATATGTATATAATAGACAAAAACTTAATTATTTATTAAAATTAAAAAAAAGATATACAAGTTTATTTAAAAAAGAAAAATTTTTAAATAAGTTAAAATTAATAAGAAAAGTAGGATTAAATATATTAAAAAAACAACAAGAAAATATAAAAGTATTAACAAATGTTTTACCTAATTATAATTCAAAAGTATATTCAATACAAAATCTTTATTATAAAGATTTTATAATAAAATCTCTTAAAAAATTAAAATATTACATGCTTTATAAACAATTACTTTATATTAATAAAACTAAATTTGAATATTCATATTTACAAGGTTTAATTAATTTAATAAGAAAAATATATAAAAAAAATGTAGAATTTAATATTATTAATTTAAAATACTTTTATTTTAATAGTGATATTTTTACACAACCATTAGTATTAAAACTAAGAAAAGAAAGAAAACTATTAAGATATCTTAAATCTTTAGTAAAAAAATCAAAAATTAATAAAATTAAATTAGATGAAAGATCAAGATATTTTTTTGATTTAGAAAATTTATTTACTGTAAATAATGATTTTGATACTAGAAATAATTTCTTGAATGATTTTATAAAACAAAATAAAACAGAATATCTTAAAAAAGTTGTGTTAAATAATATTAAATATAAAAGAGTATCAGGTGTTAGAATAGAAGGTGCAGGTAGATTAACTAAACGTTATACTGCTTCAAGATCTCAACACAAAGTAAGATATAAAGGTAATTTAGTAAATGTCTACTCTTCTATTAAAGGTTATCCTTCATCAGTATTAAGAGGAAACTTAAAACCTAATTTACAATATACTAAATTAAATTCTAAATCTCGTATAGGATCTTTTGGTGTTAAAGGTTGAGTAAGCGGAATTTAATAATGATGGTAGCTACGCTGCTCCCACTACCTAAAATAGTTAATAAAGATGATGAAATAGTCTGAACCATTTTGAGAAAAGTGGAAATAAAAGAAAATCTTTTATGATAACATAAATTGAACAGGCTAATTTGCGCAAGAGAGTACAAATTGAGTGCGCGGTTTGGCACCTCGATGTCGGCTTAGCTCATCCACATGAATGCAAAAATCATGAAGGGTTCGACTGTTCGTCGATTAAAGAGCTACATGAGCTGGGTTACGTATAAGCCCCTTACTATTGTAAAATAGTAATGAAAAATAGGTAAATTGCAAGAACGCTGGTTTAAATGCGAATTTGCAGCGAAGTTTAATCCGGTATACATAAAAGGATTAAAAACGTTCAACGACTTAAATGCCTGACTACATCTTAATTGAAGGTTTATTAATAATTGTATAATAACTATCGATAATTTACAATCTGATAGTGAAATAGCTCTTCTTAAGAAGACTTAAAAGTTAAGTATTATACTTAATTAATACTTTAACTTCCAAATAAAATAAAATATAATACATGCTAACTACTCTTAAAAGATTTGTAAATGCTCTTAATAAAGATTCTTCTCTAGAATCTTACAAAAGAGATTATAGAAAAAATTTAACAACTAAACAAGATGTTGAAAGACTAGCCGAAGCAATTACAAATAAATTAGGAATAGCTACTAGAGTAGTTCATGATCGTAATGAACAATACATGCTAGTAATTAGTAAAGATCAGTTAGAAACTGTTAGATCAATAATCGTACCATATATGCACATGAGCATGCTTTACAAATTAGGATTAGATCTAAAAGAATCAAACGGTTCATATTTTAAAATGGAGAATCATTTAGATGAGATATAAACAATAAAATAATAAATTTTTCACACATCTTCACTTCCTACTTTCAATTAGGATGTATATGAAATAGTCTGAACAGCAGAGAAATCTGCTGAAACAAGGAGGAAAACCTTGTGATAACATAAATTGTTAATACGTCGTGAGACAGTATGGTTTCTATCTTCTAGAGGGAATTAAAGTAGAATAAAGATAGCCCCTTCGTACGAAAGGAGTTGGGTATATTGACCTATGGTTTACCTGTTGTTTATGCTAGTCCTCTTTAGAGGTCTCATTTACTTATACTTAAGTAAATTGTTCACATAGGCATGGCAGGAAGGCTACGTCAGTTAAAGATAAGTGCTGAAAGCATTTAAGCGCGAAGCTTACTTTAGGATACTTTTAAACGTTGTAGAACACAACGAGTAAAATTGTTATGACCACTCCGGTGGTAATAATGATTAATAGGCTTTAGTTGTACTAATTTTAACATTTTTAGACATAAAGTACTAATTATTAATATACTAAATATTTCACATATCGTATAAATTAAATTTAGCCCGGTTAGCATAAAAGTAATGCAACCGTTTTGTAATCGGTAGAAGTAAGTGCGATACTTGCACTGGGCTTTTAGACCCAATGGTCAAGTCTGGTTAAGACATAACATTTTCACTGTTAGTTCGGGAGTTCAAATCTCCCTTGGGTTGAAAGAAATTAGCTCAGCGGTAGAGCGACCACTTTACACGTGGCTGGTCAGGTGTTCAAATCACCTATTTCTTACTGACAGTAGTTGGAAATTGTTGTTGTTGAACTTTTTTTTTTTCAATTATTAGCCCAAGTACCCACCTAGGGCTAGTTTAGTATAGTATTGATAAACGCCTTGTTTTGCGTTCACAAGTAAATATTTTTACCTAAATTAAATGACTTTTATTTTAGTTTCAATAAAATTAGATTTAAAATATTTTTAAACATCTTGTAATTTTACTAATAAAAATGATAATCACGGATACAAAATTAACTCAAAATCATAATAATAAATACATTGTTCAACCAACTCTTTCTTGACATAATGCCAATAAATTAAAAATTACGATTTTAAAATAAGGAAAAAACAGGAATATATAGATGAGTTAATCTTAACTCCCAAGATAGTTATATAGGAAGTGCTCTTGATCTTTCCTTTAGGCTAAAAAATTATTACTCACCTGTTTTCTTAAAAAGAGAATTAACAAAAGGTAATAGTATAATTTATAAAGCTTTACTAAAACATGGTTACTCAAGTTTCAGATTATAAATATTAGAGTACTGTTTACCTGATGTACTAATTGAGAAAGAACAATTATACCTTGATAACCTTAATACCACATATAACATATTGAAAGTAGCTGGTTCATCTATGGGAATGAAACATAGCGAGGCTACAAAAGAAATTAAAAAAAAAAGTATAGAGGGGTACACACTTAAAAGCTACTATAGATAAAATAACCGAGAATAACCATATATCTAAATCTGTCCCCTCGGCGGTGCGTTCCGCACCGCCTCAGGGCCATAATGAACCCTGAGGTGGGTTGCGAAGCAACCCGCCGGGGGGGAGGGAATAATCTATAAAACGTTTAAACTTAAAATTTTGGTAATGCGGATTGATGTAATAGTAACATATATGGCTCATGACCATAATATTTAGGTGCAACCCCTAAGTCCGCAATCAAAGATTATAGCTTAATAGGTAATGCGGATTGATGTAATAGTAACATATATGGCTCATGACCATAATATTTAGGTGCAACCCCTAAGTCCGCAATTAAAGACTATAGCTTAATAGGTAAAGCGAACCACTCATGATGGTTTGAGTAAATGTTCAAGTCATTTTAGTCTTAAATAATCCGAGTGCTGGAATTGGTAGACAGTCTTAACTTAAGATTAAGTGACGCAAGTCGTAAACGTTCGAATCGTTTCTCGGATAGGGGTTATAGTTTAACTGGTAAAACGGCGATTTTGCATATCGTTATTTCAGGATCGAGTCCTGATAACTCCATAGTTTTAGCTTGAGAAGCTCAATTGGTAGAGCGGATCACTGAAGATGATTAGGTTATAAGTTCAAGTCTTATCTCGAGCAATTTATGGGTATGCTGAAATTTGGTAACCAGGTTCCGTTTAGGCCGGGATAGTTTTAACTTTACAAGTTCAAGTCTTGTTACCCATATTATATTGGAATGGAATATAGGTTTCGTAATAGGTTTTATTGTCTGTATTACAAATAGTGGATCCCACCGAGGGGTTTTATCTAAAAAAAAAACTTTCGGTAATAATAAAACTATAGAATGCGTATAAACGGGTGAAATTGTGACTCAACGTAGTATACGTCGTACTATAGAATATTTAAAAGGAAAAGGGGGGTAAATACAACTCTTCCAACTATTAAAACATACCTTGAAAAAGGTAAACTTTATAAGGGTTACATAATTATATGGCTATAGCTGCAATCGACGACGCCTCCCGCTAAGGGAAATCTTTTATAGGTAAGACATTTAAGTACAAATAAGAGATAAAATCTGGAGTAGACGAATTGGTAAAGTCATGAATTTTTGGTATTCAGATTTGGGTGTTCGAATCGCCCTTCCGGAAGACTAAACCAAAGGTAAGTCATAAATTTTTGGTATTTATTCATGGGTGTTCTAATCGCCCAACATAAGTTCTACCCCCCACCTTATCTATAAATATTCTTTATTTTTTTTAAGCTCGTATTAGATAATTTTCCCTACCTAAATTATTCACTTATAAAGATAACCTAATTCCCCATTATACCATGTAACAATCTTAGGCTTTAAAATTTATTAATTATTTTTCTGAATCATAAAAGGTACCATGCAATACTATAGAATAGAAAAAGTCAAAGTAGTTTAACAGGTAAAACGGTAATTTCATGAGTTATGGATGAGAATTCGAGTTTCTCCTTTGACTCAGACAGAGTAAAATTATTTATTATAAATAGGTTTTACTTATAATAGGTTTTATTATAAGACTTGTTATCCTAGTATAGCATAGGTATTACTCGTATGAGTAAAAATAAATTTTAAGAGAATTAAAAATGTTAATCTTAGGTCTAAAAAGTTTTTTATTAAAAAAACCACAAATTAATAATAAATTAGTACACTATTCTACATTTAAACCGCTAATCGTTTATACAAATTCTTTATCATGTAAAACAGATATTCTAAAAGAAAAAAAAAAGGTAAACAGGAGTTTACAGATGAGTAAATAGAATTAATGGTAAAACTTATGTGGGTAGTTCTGTAAACTTATCTACTAGATTTATGTTTTATTTCTCTGAAAATTATCTAATAAAAAGATTAATAACTATGAATAGTGAAATTTATAAAACCTTGCTAAAGAATGGTCTAGGTAATTTTGATTTGGAAATTCTTTAATATACTTTAACATCTTTTATTTACTTTAAGAATATTTTGTAAATACTTAAATATATATACATATATATAATAAAATATATGTATATTAGGTGGGTGTAGTTCAATGGCAGAACAGCTGTATGTGGCATAGTATATCCTAGTTCGATTCTAGGTACCCTCCCTAAATAACAAGTGTTATTAACATAATATTCAAATTCGTTTTTTTTTTTTTTTAACGAAAAAACTTAATTCTTCTTTTTTTGTTAGATCAATTAACAAAATCATATGTGAGAGGATTTTCCTCATCAGCTAAAAAAGAAGATATTGCATCGGTAAATACTCAATCATCTTTTTTAACTTTAAAACAACCTACAGAATGACAAGAAAGATGATTCTTATCATCTAATGCTAAAGACATTGGGACTTTATACTTAATGTTTGCATTATTCTCAGGTTTATTAGGTACAGCATTCTCTGTACTTATAAGATTAGAGTTATCAGGACCTGGTGTTCAATATATTGCTGATAATCAATTATATAATAGTATAATTACAGCTCACGCCATAATGATGATTTTCTTCATGGTTATGCCTGGTTTACTAAGTGGTTTCGGTAAAATCCAAAGAAGTTTTCTACAAATGCAAAAATATACAACATTAGAATCAAAAATTGAAGAATCAAAAATTGAAGAATCAAAATTAAGATTAAAACTAGGGGCTTATTTGGCTGGGTTAATAGAAGCAGATGGATCTTTTGCTATACATGATAAAGATTCAAAAGCCAAAAGATATTTACCCAAAATACTAATAGTATTTAGTTTAAATGATAATCCTTTAGCTGAAAAATTAATATCTATAACTAAGGTAGGTAAATTGTATAATAAACCACAACAAGGTTGTGTTATATGACAAATTCAAAAAATAGAAGACGTCATAAAAATTATTAACCTAATAAATGGTTATATGCGTACACCTAAAATAGAAGCATTACATCGTGCAATAAAATGGTATAATGATCATTATAATATTAATATAGAACCTTTAGGTTTAGATCAATCACCTATAAATAGTAATGCTTGATTAGCAGGTTTTACTGATGGAGATGGAAATTTTAGTATAAATTTAGTAGATAGAAAGAAAAAAGGTGTAATTACTACAAAAAGAGTACAAGTTTTCTTTCGTATAGAATTAAGACAAAATTACCATAGATATTCTTCAGTAGAACAAGTAAATACTAGTTATTTTAACATATTGAGTATTATAGCTAGATACTTAGAGGTTAATTTATATTCTAGATCTAGAGAGCAAAAGGATAGAATTTTTTATTCTTATACGGTTGTATCACATAATATACAAAGTCATATTAAAGCTATAGAATATTTTGATCGTTATCCCTTGTATTCTTCAAAATATTTAGCATATAAAGATTGAAGACATGTAGTACAACAAATTATATTACGTGGGGGTAAACCTTTAACAGCTGAAGGTATATTGGAAATTGAGAAAATAAAAGCTCAATTTAATAAAAAACGTACACAATTTGATTTTACTCATTTAGATTCAATTGTTTAAAAAAAAATATATATATTATTTTTGTATTTGTATAAAAAAGAAATTGCCGAAAGTAATAGTAATATTACTTAATAAAACATAACTATATGCGGGAAGTTCCTAAAGTTTTATTATGGGAGTTGTGAAAGTTTACCCTTAAAGGTTTTTTTTTTTAATGTAATTAAATGTACATGACCCTAAAAATTAATAAAAATTGTTACAATGGATAATCCGCAGGAAACGAAAATACCCCTCATAGGTGTATTACGCACCGCATTAGGTACAAATGTTCCTAGAGGTGGAGGAGGATAGCTCCCCACGTAGGGTATTTAGGATCCTCAGAGACTATACGTTGTGCTCCATTGGTTTAAGTCAGTGGATGAAGATATAGTCCAAATACAGTTTAACAACTGTAGTACAATGAATTTCTTATTACCATTATTAGTAGGGGGTCCAGATATGGCATTCCCTAGACTAAATAACATTAGTTTCTGATTATTAGTGCCTAGTTTACTATTATTTGTATTCTCTGCAACAATAGAAAATGGAGCAGGTACAGGATGAACTCTTAGAGATAGGGAGTTGCTTAGAGGTGACTCTAAGGCAATAAAACTCTTTTCGATGCGTGAACTTCTTCTAGAATTTTATCTAATAAAAATTCAAGTTATAGAATACCTATGCTTATTATTAACTTTAGCGTGTGTAAAAATGTCTATTTCATGGAGAAAATACGCCTGGGTAGGTAGAAATTATTCTACCCATCAGAGACTAAACAAAGAGTATCTTAATAACAATAACAATAAAAATAATAGAATTTGATTTGAGCAATGATTAGTTGGTATGACAGATGGAGATGGTACATTTCATATAGCATACCAAAATGGTAAATGAAATCTGGTGTATAAAATAGCTTTATCTAGATATAATCTTAGAGCTCTTTATTATATTAAGAAAGAGCTTGGTGTAGGTAATGTTAGAAAAGATAATACAAAAGGACAGTTTCTAATTAGAGATAGAAAAAAATTATCAGATGTAATTTTTCCTATTTTTGATAAATATCCGCTTTTAACTAGTAAACAATTTGATTATTTAAAATTAAGAAAAGCATATGACATATTAGAAAATAAAAATCTTTCTAAGGATGAAAAAGATAAATATTTGTTAGAAATAAAGAAAGAGTCCTTACCTGCAGAATATGTATCTAATGCTTGAAATAAAACAAAATTACCATTTAAAACTGTGGAAGATGTTACTTGTGTAATGACTAAACCATGAGTAGTAGGATTTATAGAAGCAGAAGGTAGTTTTTATTTAGTTTCAAAAGATAAAGCTAGAATTGTACATGGTTTTGGTATAAGTCAAAAATTAGATGAAATAGTTTTAGAAGGTATAAGACGTATATTACACATATCAACTGTTGTTAAATTTAAATCAAAGCATAATTATTATATTATAGATACTACTAATTCAAGAGCCATTGAAAATATAATAGAATATTTTCATAATACAATGAAAGGTATGAAATCAGTAGAGTATAGAATATGAGCAAGATCTTATGTAAAACATAAAGGAGATTTTGATAAATTATGCAAAATTAGAGATTTAATTAGAAAACTTAAAATTAAATTAATGAATATCGAAGATTTCGAGTTCTATGATAAAAAATAAATATATTTTATTGTTATTAAGATAAAGGTATAGTCCGAACAATGAGGAAACTCATTGAGTGTAACGATAATTTTTTAAAGAAAATGAGGTTACCAACACAATTGTTATCCTCCATTATCAGGAATCCAATCACACAGTGGACCAAGTGTTGATTTAGCAATTTTTGGTTTACACTTAAGTGGAATTAGTAGTATGTTAGGAGCTATGAACTTAACTTGGCACGTATTTGTTTTATTGATAAATATAAATCTAATGGTAAGCTTTTATGTAAAACTAACAACATCACCTTTCCAGAGCGAAGGGACTAGGCGAAATTTTAGCAGTAAAAGAAATTTAAATAATAGCCCATCCGATCCTAACCGAGGAAATAAAAATAGTAAGGATAAATGAAAAATTATTTTGGGAAGGAGCGGAGCAAATCAATTTGTTCACAAATTAGCTCATGAACAAATGAAATCAGGTAAACCTGTAACGGCAAAAGTAATTAACGATATTTTATCTCATTGTAATATAGAAATTACTGAAGAAATATTAAAAGATCTTATTCAAAGAAGAGGATTTATTTATGATGATTTAGATAAAGATGAAACAATGGAAAGCCTTAAAGCTAAAATTGGTTCACCTTCTAATAAGATACAAGTTTCAGGAGTATACATATTCAAACACAAAGAAACTGGAGAGAAATATGTCGGTTCTTCTTCACAATTAGCAATTAGATTAAATGGTTATTTTAAAGATAAACATAAAGCAATTGGTTTATTAATTCCGCAACTAAAAGGAAATTTATCTAAATTTACTTTGGAGGTAATACCTTTATATGACAATTATGAATTTAGATCCGAGATAGTATTGGAACAATATTATTTATTGGATCCTTCTTTTAATTTAAATACAGTAAGAGTTGTAAATAATCCTAGTGGATCTAATGCTAAACCTTTGTATATGTATAATAGAGATAAAAGTATCTTGTATTACTTTTCAATGCAACAAAAAGATTTTATTACTAATCTTAATATTAGTTATGTTACATTTAATAAGCATTTAAATAAAGGTACTTATTATTTAGGTAGATATTTATTTACTAGAGAACCTGCATTAAATACTAAAATAAGTGATATATCTATTACAGATTTAGCATTAAAGTTAGAAAATGATAGGTTAAAAAATAATAAAGCTAAACCTATTAGTAGTCTAAGTAAATCAGTAATGTTAATCGATGAAAAAGATTGTAATAAAACTAAGATATTCCCTAGTTTAGGTAAGTGCGTTGAATATTTAAATAGTAAAGGTTTACCTGCAAATCAATCTACGCTAGTTAGACGTATAAATACGGATAAAGCTTATCAAGGTTATAAATTTAAATTAATATAAAACAAATATTTTAGGTATGGGGTTCATATAAAAAATCTAACTATATGCTGGAACAGCTTAGTGCCTATAGGTACGATGTTACATAGACACGTGACAATCTTGTAGGCTATGCTCAATCAGCAGGAAACCAACGGATACTTATTTGTATCCTAGTAGGTTCCTCAGAGACTACAAGTTAGACACCGCATTGTAAGATATGATGCGCTGAAGATATAGTCCAATCTGCGCCTCTGGCGCTGGTGTCATTACAACTATTTTAAATATGAGAAGTCCAGGTATTCGTTTACATAAATTAGCCTTATTTGGTTGAGCTGTAGTAATAACAGCAGTATTGTTATTATTATCATTACCTGTATTAGCCGGTAAACATAGAAAACTGCCGGTATTAAATTTGGCTATATACTGGAAACTGTTATATATTTATAGATATATAACACAATCAGTAGGAAACCATCTAGGTTTAAACCTAGATGGGTTCTTCAGAGACTACACGCCAAAGTATTTTCATTGTAGATCCTTGCATTCGACGTACAATAATAATTATAATGATAATTATAATAATTTACCTTTTGCTGCTTATTTAGCAGGTCTTATTGAAGGTGACGGTACTATAATAGTACCAAATACTTTAAGATCACCTAAAGGTAAATTGAATTATCCTTCAATTCAAATTGTTTTTCATTTAAAAGATTTACCTCTAGCTTTAATGATTCAAAAAGAATTAGGTTTTGGTTCTCTTTCAAGAAAAAAAGGTGTTAATGCTTATATTTTGACTATAAATAATAATGAGGGTATATTATTTGTTATATCTTTATTAAATGGTAATATGAGAACACCTAAGGTAAATAGTTTATATAAATTGATTGATTTTTATCAAGGTAAGATAAATATTGAAAAAAAGCCTTTAAATAATAAACCCTTAGAATCTAATGCCTGATTATCAGGATTTATAGAAGCAGATGGTTCTTTTCAAGTTAGAAGTACTCTTAGTGGTAAATATCCTAAATTCGAATGTAAATTGGAAATATCTCAAAGACAAACAGATCATAAAGGTTTTAGTAATCAGGAGTTTTTAAAAAAAATTGCTGATTTATTTAACACTGAAGTTAAAGAAACAAGATTAAATAAATCTACTCCAGAGTATAGAGTTAGAACTACTAATTTACAAGGAAATAATCAAGCAAAGAATTATTTAATTAAATATCCACTGTTTGGAACTAAGTATTTAGATTCTATAGATTGAATGAAAGTTGTAGATTTATTTAATAATGGTGAACATAAAACTGAATTAGGTAAAGAAAAAATTTTAAATATAAAATCTAATATGAATGATAAAAGAACTGTTTTTACTTGAGATCATTTACAAAATTTTTACAAATTGAAAATATAAAATATAGTCCAAACAATTTCGAGAGAAATTGAGTGTCTACCTTAAATAACGTAGCCCTACGGGGCGAAGTTCTTTTCGAAACTAAGTTTTATACTTATAGTTATGGGATTTTTTCCAGTAGACCAATAGTAATTGGGTATTACTATGATTTTAACTGATAGAAACTTTAATACTTCATTCTTCGAAGTAGCTGGTGGTGGTGATCCTATTTTATACCAACATCTTTTCTCAAGAAATATATTAAATTATTTAACTTTATCAAGTTTAGCTATATATGTTTACTTTAGATTTTCACAAAAATCGAACTATAGTACTATAGCCATAAGTAATAATGATTTTGATTTTACACCTTTTTATAAAAAGTTTAAAACCCATTTACCTGATGTAAATCCACCTTCAGAAAACTTCTTAGCTTGATTAATAGGATTCTCAGAAGGTGAAGGATCTTTTATAGTTAATAATAGAGGAGATTTAGCCTTTGTTATTACACAAAGTACTATAGATGTAAAAGTTTTAGAATTTATAAAAGAAACATTAGGGTTTGGTAAAGTAATATCTCAATCATTAAATACTAGTAGGTATGTTACTCAAAGTAAAGTAGAGATAGATATAATCATAAGTTTATTTAATGGTAATCTTATTTTACCAAGCAAACAAAAAAGTTTTGAAAAATTCATTAAAGGATTTAATGACTGAGTAGCTAAAGGTAGAATAAGATTAGATGTTGTTGAATTGAAACATAGTTCAATATTACCAAGTTTAAATAATAGTTGATTAGCTGGATTTACAGATGGAGAGGGTTGTTTCACCTGTTCTATAGGTAAACACAGAGGATTTAGTTACAATTTTAATATTTCACAAAAATGAGATATTAATCTTAAAGTACTAGAACATCTATGCATATTATTTAAAGGTGGTATTGTTTCAAGACATAGCATAGATAATACTTATGAATTCAGAATAGGAGGAGTAAAAAATTGTAAAAATATCTTTTTCTATTTTGATAGTTACAAATTATATACTAAAAAAAGTATATCTTATACTTTATGAAAAGAAATGTATGATGATTTATTAAAAAAACATCATATTGATCCTACAAAAAGATTGGAAATGATAGAAAAGGCTAGATTGATAAATAAATTCTAATTAATATATTAGGGAAAACAAGTCAAGGTTTAGCGTATAAGCTATGAAGCTCTGAAGACAGATGCAAAAAACTATAAGATCTGAAAGAGTGAATATTCTATGAATATACCTTAGATTTAGTTAATATTTAGCTATTACTACTTGCAACTCTTATGTATAATATATATTATGTATTATTACGTATTTATTAGTATTAATAAATATAAGGAAAAGTAGTATAAATATTAGCAATGCTAGTGAAAACGGTCAACAAATTTCTCGTTTGAAGACCGTCGGTTATATAAGTAATCGCTACAGACTGGTTCACTGGTGGGTGGCTGAAATGCTGCTTAATGTACAGTCGACTTCTTCCATACAAATTTGTATGCACAAGCCTGGAATTACCAGTACCTGGATTTAACAAGAGACTTAGTAAAGTTAAATTTGAAGAAGTGGATTCTTCGGACATCCAGAGGTCAAATATATAGGCTTCTTAACGTTGCTGTATGCTGGGACCACTTCAATATTAAGTTTTAAATACTCAATCTTAAATGACACAGTAAAAAAGTTAAAACGATGAAGTATATCAGCAGGTAACATTTTTATTATTAAAAATGGAACCTCAGAGACTTTATGCAACGAAATTGTAGTAAACACAGAAAATATAAAATCTATTTCTGTTCATGTACCTAAACATTTAAAACCTGTTAGTGATGATCAATTTGGACATTATTTAGCTGGTTTAATAGATGGTGATGGTCATTTCAGTAGTAGACAACAATTAGTTATTGTATTTCACTCATTAGATGCTTCCTTAGCCTATTATACAAAAGAAAGATTAGGTTATGGAAGTGTTAAAAAAGTTAAAAATAAAAATGCTTTTCTTCTAGTTGTAGCAGCTAGAGAAGGTATAGAAAAAGTAATTAATTTAATAAATGGTAAAATTAGAACAGAAAATAAATTTAATCAAATAACTAATAATATATTAAATCATGATAATTATGCTGAATTTAGTAAAAAAATTAGTTTAAAATTAAATTTAAGTAATAATTTAAAAAATCATTGATTAGCTGGTTTTTCTGATGCTGATGCTAGTTTTCAAATAAAAATACTTAATCGTAGTAAAAAAATTGAAGTAAGATTAAATTTTCAAATTGATCAAAAAAAAGAATATATTTTACTATTAATTAAAGAATTTTTAGGTGGTAATATTGGCTATAGAAAAAGTCAAGATACATATTATTATGGATCTACTAGTTTTGGTTCAGCTAAAAATGTTATTAATTATTTTGATTACTTTCATTTATTATCTAGTAAACATGTTAACTATTTAAAATGAAGAAAAGCATATTTAATAATTCAAAATAAAGACCATTTAAACAAAGATGGACTTGAAAAAATTATTAAATTAAAAAGTACAATGAACAGATTAAATGATACTACAATTTAAGATAAAGTCCTAACAAGGATGTTGAATTCTTGAGTATTAATTAGAATAGATTATTATTATTAACTATTTGATTAATCAAAATTTTTGTTATATATTAATTATACCAGGATTCGGTATTATTAGTACAGTTATCGCAGCTGGATCAGGTAAAAACGTATTCGGTTACACTAGTAGCTCTTTAATAAAAACAATTTTATTAACGCAACAAACTATATGCAGGAAAGTCAGTCTATTTTTAGAAATATTTCTAGGTACTCCCATGATATGAAAATTTATAGTATCATTAGTAAAAATCTTAGAAATTTATGATAACCCGCAGATAACCAAAACACGAAGTGAATACTTCAAACCGAGTATAAAAGAATTTATTCGGTTAAGCATGTTAGTAGGAATTTCAGAGGCCATACGTTTGTGATCAACTTTGCTTTATCCTTTAAATTATTTAATAAAAAACTGTAGTTTTTTAATTTTTATTAAATATTTTTTTATTTTCTTGTTTTCCCCTAAAAAATTAATAACTAAAGCGTCAAATTATGTATCATTTTACACAACAGTGTCTTCATTAAAAGAAGATGGTTTTGTAAAAATAGAAAAACCTGACAATCATGAAATTAGTGAAGAATATGAAGATAGTGATTATTCTGACCAGTCTAGTAATAACCAAGAAAATAAAAATGAAAAATTTCTTGAGTGGTTAGCTGGAATTATTGATGGAGATGGTTGTTTTTTAGTCTCTAAAAAAGGATACTGTAGTCTAGAAATAGTTACACAACTTAGAGATAAAAAGATTCTATACTTAATAAAACAACAATTCGGTGGATCTGTTAAATTAGTAAGTGGAAATAATCATTTAAGATATAGACTACATCATAAAAAGGGTCTATTAGATTTAATTAATAATATTAACGGATTAATTCGAAATCCTATAAGAATGTTACAATTAGGTAGAATTTGTGAAATTTATGGTATAGAATTAAAAGATCCTAAGCCTTTAACTTATCATAGCGGGTGATTAGCTGGATTTTTTGATACTGATGGTAGTATATATTATAATGAAGCATCAGGTCAATTGTTTATAACAGCTGTTCAAAAAAATAGATACATATTAGAAGCTTTAGTTGAATTGTATGGGGGTACAATCTATCCTATGGTTAAACAAGAGGCTTTTAAATGAACTTGTTATAAAAAAAAAGAAGTTTTATCTTTGGTAAATGATTATTTTAAAGTTAACCCATGTAGAACTGAGAAAATAACGAGAATTACCATGGTAAATGATTTTTATAAACTTAGAAATCTTCATGCTCATTCAGCTTCTGTTAACTCAGATTTAGGTAAAGCTTGAAAATATTATAATATAAAATGAAATAGTTTAACGGATAAATAGCTTTAAATTGTTATTATTAATATGTTGATTAAGAGATGGTCCATTTTCATAAGACTTATTAAAAGTTATAAGTAACTTTTTTATAGGTTTATGTTTAGTACTTAGGTATGGTTTACGCTATGTTATCTATTGGTGTATTAGGTTTCATAGTTTGAAGTTGTGTAATGGCTTCACCTTATAGTGATATAAGGAATTTAATTAATTTCGCTATATGCTGGAACAGTTTAGTGCTAATTAACACCTTGAATGGTAAAAGTTTAATTAGCTATACTCAATCAGCAGACAATATGTCCCTGAATTCCTTAAAGGATAGCAAACATAGTGTCTCAGAGACTATACGCGAAACATCTTTTAGGTTTTCCGCATTCCGTGTTTATTTTAATACATTATTTAAAAATAGTGGCCATTTATCTGATGATTGATTAACTTGATTTATTGGTTTTGCAGAAGGAGATGGAGCTATCCAAACCTTCGGAGAAGGTAAAAGAGTACGTTTTGTTCTTACTCAAAAAGAAAGTGCTATACTTTATAATATACAACATAAATTAAACATTGGTGTTGTTAGACATTTTCCTCAAGGAAAAAGTGGAAAAAATAATGATTTTTATAGATGAATAGTTGATGACCCTTCACAAATTTTACTTTTAGCTTTTTTATTTAATGGTAATTTAGCTGTTAATAATAGAATTGAACAATTAGCTCTATGAATTAATGCTTTAAATAATCGTTTTGGTTCTGATACTATTAAGTTAAATAATACTCCTGTTTCGATTACATTACAGGATGCTTGATTATCTGGATTTACAGATGCTGAAGGATGTTTTAATGTATCTATTACAGCAAACAGTAGATATACTTTGGGTCATGTTATTAAAATGCGTTATTTATTGGATCAAAAAGATAGTCTTATACTAAATAAAATATGTGAATTATTTGGATTTGGTAAAGTAACATTAAGATCCGGAACTGACAATGTCTATCGTTATACAGCTACTGGGTTTAAATCGTTGAATGATGTAATATCATACTTTAAACTCTTTCCATTACATACTAAAAAAGCTATTTCTTTTGAAAAGTGATTAACTGTTCATAATAAAGTATCTGATAAATTACATTTAACTGAAGAAGGGCTAGCTCAAGTAAGAATTATGCAAAAACAAATTAATTTAAATAATAGTGTTACAAATAAAACAGGAGCGGCATAAAGATGAAGATATAGTCCGACACTTCTTGTGAAAGAAGCATACAATTTTGTATGGGTAAATAAAAAAAAATATTTATTAACGGTTTTGCATCACATGTATACAGTTGGTTTAGACGTGGATAAATTAGTGTTCACGGTAAAAACCTTGCTATATGCTGGAAACTCCTGAATAAATAGTCCACTCATATTAATTATGTTAGGTACAATCTATTTATATAATACAGGACAATCAGCAGGAAACTTTAGTTTTAGCACAAAAGCTACGGCAGTTGCTAAAAATATATATACTAAATATTCTAATTTGCCAAAAATTTCTGAACATGTTCCCAAACATAAGAGTGATTTTTCAGATGATGAATTTGGTCATTTCTTAGCTGGATTAATAGAAGGAGATGGTTGATTCGGTAAAAAACAATTACATATCATATTTAGTGAAGATGATATATCCTTAGCTTATTTTATTAAAAAACGTATAGGATATGGTAATGTTTATAAAATTAAAGATAAAAAGGCAGTAAGATATATTTGTAAAAATCTAACAGGTTTATCTATTATTTTATCATTAATTAATGGTAAATTAATAAGTCATTATAAATATAAACAATTAATTAATCATGAATATAGTGAAGATTTTAATATAAAAATATTGCCTCCTTTAAATAAATTAAGTCTAGATAATTATTGATTAGCTGGTTTTACACAAGCTGATGGTTGTTTTCATATTAGTGTTGTAAAAAGTAAAACACATAAAACAGGCCATAGTGTAAGATTAGAATATTCTTTAAAGCAAAATGATTATTTACCATTAAAATTTTTAATTGATTTATTAAAAAAAGGTAATTTATCTCAATATAGTTCAGGTGTATGATGCTATAAAAGTACGGGATTTAATACAGCATATGATCTTATTAATTATTTTGATAGATTTAATCTTTTTGGGGGTAAATATGTAAGCTATTTAAAATTTAGAAAAGTTTATATTATGATAACAGAAGGTAAACATTTAGATAAAAAAGGTATAGATAGAATTATAAGTATTTCAACTAAAGGATCCTCAGAGACAAGCACGCAAGGAATTTAATAGATTTTAATTATTACCACTAATTAACTATTAAATTAAGATACTGTCCAAAGCTCGACTAGAGCGTACTTCACAGCTGCTACTTTAATTATTGCAGTACCAACTGGTATTAAAATATTCAGTTGATTAGCTACATGTTATGGTGGATCATTACACTTAACAGCTCCTATGTTATTTGCTTTAGGATTTGTTGTGTTATTCACTATCGGAGGGTTATTAAAAAACCACTTAGCTCTCCCTTTAAAGACTACTGTATGCTGGGAACTTCTGACAATTATGCTACTAGGTATTTTTTTTAAATTTCCAGTGACAATGCATAATTTTGAACAATCAGCAGGAAACCAACGGATGCTTACATGTATCTTAGTAGGATCCTCAGAGACTATAAGTAGTCCAAAGATTAAAATAATCTTTGAAGATATAGTCCGTGGAATAAAGTGTTTATTTATATATTTAACCTATTATAATTTATGTTTTACTAGTACTCACCTTTATTCTACTTCAACTAATAACTCATGAAGACAGGATAATAAAAATTTAAAACCTGTAAAAGTTTATAATAGCTTAAAAGAAGATAGAGATCAAATACTAAAAGATCAAAAAGGTAAGTCTGGAGTTTATTATTTAGTAAACAAGATAAATGGTCATACTTATGTAGGAAGTTCTATTAATTTGGCTTCTAGAATGAAAAATTATCTTAATAATGCTTTTTTAAAAAGTAAACAAAATAGTAATATGCCTATAGTAAAAGCTTTACTTAAATATGACCAATCTAACTTTTCTCTTTTAATTTTAGAGTATGTTGAACCTGAGTATTTAATAACTAGAGAAACTTTTTATATAACACAAATTATACCTTATTATAATGTATTAAAACAAGGTTATTCTTCTTTAGGTTATAAACATACAGAAGAAACTAAAAAAATGCTTTCTGAATTAGCTAAAAATAGAACACATTCTGACAAAACTAAAGCTCTAATAGCAAGAGCCTTAGTAGGTCAGAATAATCCTTTTTATGAAAAAAATCATTCTACTGAGTCTAAAATAAGAATGATTGAGGCTAAATCAGCTTATCCTGTTTATGTTTATAATTCCTTTAAAGAGTTGTTAGTTATTTTTCCTTCAGTTTTAACTTTAGCGAAATTAATTAAGTCAAATCATCCAACACTAGTAGATGTTATCAAAGAAAAAACAATATTTAGAGGTGAATGATATCTTAGTAATTTACCTTTAAATATAACTGATACACCTTTAATATCAGATTGATGCTCAAAAGAGTGTAGCAAACTAGTATCAGAGATTATCAATCAAAGTCATATTAGAAAAGCAGTGTTTGTGTATGATGAAAATAAAAATTTATAGGTAAATATATGGGTGTAATGGATGCTGAAAGAACATTTAATATTAATCATAGTATTATAAAAAAATATGCTTCTGTAGGTGGTGCCTACAAGGGATATATTTTTAGTTATGAAAGAATAATAGATTCACAATAAACACTTTATTCCGTAAGTGGTGTTGTTTTAGCTAACGCGTCACTTGACGTAGCTTTCCATGATACGGTATTTATAGGTAGTTATACTATGTTAGTTTTATTACATATTGTAACTACTGCGTTTGAAAAAATGAATAAACAAGATAATTTAAAAAGTGATAATATAGAAAATAAAAATTGTTTAATAAATGTAGATAAAGAATATTTAAAAATGTTTTGAGTTGGTTTAATGGATGGTGATGGTAGCATTCAGGTAAATCATTGACGTAAAAAGTCATTACAATATAGACTTGTTATCAAATTATCCAATCTAACATCAAATTATAACATGTTAATAAAAATTGCTAAAGTAGTAGGAGGAAGTGTTAGAATAACTGGAAAGGGTAATGATATAATTTGAGTAGTTAATAAAAAAGAGACAATTCAAGAAATAATTAAAATTTTTAATATTTATCCTCCTTTAACTTCAAAAAAAATATGTCAACTTAAATTTTTGAAAGAATGTATGGTAAGAAATTCAGTAGATTGGTATTTATTAAATAGAAATAATAAATATAATGATCAACAATCTATTATAAATTCTGATATGTTTGGACTTGAAAAAGGTATTCTAACTTTACCTAATTACTTTAAAGGATGATTTTCTGGATTAATAGAGGCTGAAGGTTGCTTTTCTATTAGAAAAAGCAATAATCATTCTTTTTCTATTGGACAAAATGATGACATTTATTTAATGAATGTTATAAAAGAATATTTAGCTACTACTAATGCAGTTAGAAATCCTTATCGAAATTTTTATTCTTTAGAAATATATAAAAAAGAAACATTAAAAACAATTATAAATCACTTTAATAATTATCCTTTGTTAGGAGAGAAATCAGAGTCTCTTCATAAATGAAAACAAAAAATTTTATAGTAAGTGTCATGTGGTCTTGCCACCATGAAAAAGTTATTAGCTTTTTCGGTAATATATTTTATATAAAAATATATTGCTAACGGTGAAGTCTAGATTTTAATTAATCATGAAAAAAATTATTATTAAAATAGATTTTTGACTTATTTAAATCGGTATATCTCTATAGAGATAGTTTTAATAATAATTATGATTGTAATTATAAATATGCAAAATATATCTAAAACAAGAAAAAATAGGGGGTTATCTTTTAATTCTGACATATGAACTAGATTATATTCAAGTTTAAATTCTAAAAATAATAAATCAAAAGAATTAGATTCTAATTGAGTTACTGGACTAGTAGATGCTGAAGGTTCTTTTATTGTGTTTATAAAATTAAACCCAAGTAATAATAATGTAAAACAAGTTCAATTATCATTTGAAATAAATTTACATGTAAAAGATTTAGATTTATTATACAAATTAAAATCTTTTTTTGGAGAAGCTGGGAGTATATCTATACCGTCTACTAGAAAAGATGCTAGATTAAAAATAACTAATTTAAATGAGATATATCAACATGTTATACCTCATTTTAAAGAGTATCCTTTACAAGGTATGAAAAAATTAGATTATGATTTATGAGTTCAATGTGCAGAATTAGTATTAAATAAGGAACATTTACAAAAAGAGGGTTTATATAAAATATTATCTATAAAATCTGTACTAAACAAAGGATTATCAGATAAATTAAAAGCTATTTTCCCTGATGTAAAAGCAATAGATAAACCTATTTTTGAGGTTGTAGATATTCCATTAAATCCTAATTATATCAGTGGATTCTCAGAAGGAGAAGGTTGTTTCTCTGTAAATATTTCATCTAAAACTAATCAAATAATTGCTACTTATATAATAGAGTTACATAATAGAGATATTTTGTTATTACACAAAATACAGAAATTTTTTAAAAATGCAGGTTTTATAAATAGTTCATTAACTAGAAATTCAGCAAGATTTTATATAAGTAGTAAATCTGATTTAATAAATAAAGTATTGCCACATTTTGATGCTTATGTATTACAAGGTAATAAACTTAAAAATTATTTAATATTTAGAGAAATTGTGTTATTAATTAATTCTAAAGCACATTTAACTCCTGAGGGGTTTAATAAAATAAAATTTCTTAAGGAGGGATTAAATAAATAAATTTGAGAGGAATCCATAGATATGAATAAAATAATGGGTATATTTATATATTACTTATTATTGAAAAGCCAATAATAAGAAAAAAAATACTAGATAATACCGTGGAAACCAAAAATAAAAGTAATTAGAACTTTATTGAGTAGGTCCCGGAAAGTCTTATATGTTTTTTTAAAGCTAAAAAAACGGGAAAAGTATAAGATAATACCGTGGAAACCAAAAATAAAAGTAATTTTTACTTTTATTGAGTAGGATCCGTAGAGACTAAACGTGGCAGTCGAAAGTTTATTAAGTTAAATGATTAGATAAGTTATAGTCCGATCCTCAGGGCGACCTGAGTTTAATAATTTTTATTTGCAACAATATAGACTTACTATGTTGTAGCTCACTTCCATTATGTATTATCTATGGGAGCTGTATTCGCATTATTCAGTGGTTGATACTTCTGAATACCTAAGATATTAGGTTTATCATACGATCACTTTGCTGCTAAAGTTCACTTCTGAATAATGTTCATTGGAGTTAATCTTACATTCTTCCCTCAGGTGTTGGGGGCCTATAATGGCAACATTATGGTGTAATAGGAGTCATTCTCCTTAAAACTTGGTAAATTGCTGGAAAGGTGTTTAACTTAACTTTAGATTTTTTGCATACTCTTGTGTCTATAGTTTAAGTTTTATTTTTTAATACCTAATCAGCAGGTAATCCTTTAAAAAGGCAACTTCAACGATCACGCGCCAAGTATCCTCCCTGTTTTTGTAATAAATAATCATTAAAGAGATCGTATTTAGCGTTTCTCTTTAGTTTTCGTTAATTTTGCGCTATGGTTTTTTTTTTTTTGACAGGTAATTAAGGATAGTGATATGATCTATAATATTAGTATTATCCCAAAACGCACTATTCATTTATCTAAACTAAGTGTTACTCAAATTTTTTATTAGTAACCGTAGCTTGAGTCCTAAGGTAATAAAATTAGGCGGGTCTCGTCGCCAATACTATAGAGGCTCTAATATTGATGAAATAAACAATAAAAAAAAATCAATTGTATTTGATTCTCTTGAATCCGGATGTGAACAAATTAAATTTAAGTATATAGGAATTGCAGGTGTTTATAAAATTGACTAATAAACAAGATTCTAGTCGTTTTTTAAATCGTAAGTTCAAATAACTTAGCTATAAGAATGGAAGAGTATAATAAATTAACTAAAGGTTTACGTGGCCCTTATTCCTCAGCAGAGTTGGAAATATCAAAAACTCCGGCTTCATAATGAGGTTTATAATTTATATATCTTACTGCTCCACAATTAATTTATGAGCAATATGCAATAATCAATTTAAAAACCTTCTATTAATAGTATTTTAGTGTTATTCCTCGTGAAAATCCTCAGTAAGGTAATAACCTGGAATAATGCTATTATCGTTATTAAAAATTTTATTATCTTATTTTCCTGAGGATTATGAGGGTTATAATAGATTTTATGTATTCCTTAAAACTTTTAGAGTAGCTAACAATTTAGAATATAGTTTGAATAAGTTGATTATCAATATTACTGTTCTTTAGTATTCGTATATGATAAAAATTCAAAGATTCTGTTGTTTATTCTTCAATAAATAGAGCGATAAAAGGATTACAAATCAGTCATAGTACTTTATTAGATTACATAAATAATAATAAATATGTTTATAAATCAAATTTTATCTCTTGAGCCGTTAATGGCAGATGATTTTTCATAATAAAGAAAAACCAGAAGGAGATAATCAATTATGTAAGTATATTCTTGTTTTTAATAAAGATAATGTAATTGTATTTTAATTCAAATCTGGTAGAGAGATGGCTATATTCTTCTAAATAGATGGAAAAGTAGCAATAGCTGCTATTGCCGAGGGTGAATACCAGGACTTTTTACTTTTATCAAAAGAGGTATCCAATCTAAAATTAATTTACGTGTTTAATAGTAATACACAAGAACTTCAGGGGCGCCCCCGACGATAGTGTTAATAAGGCTATGAAACACGCCAAAGTTAATTTCTATACAAAAAAGTTTAATAGATGGAGGTATCCCACATTAAGGTAAAATATATAGCTACAAGGATAAAATATTTTGTAATAGTGTCTTTTGGTTATTGCAACACTTCTTAGGTCTACAAGGTATGCCTAGAAGAATAAGTGATTATCCTGATGCCTTCTATGGATGAAACTTAGTAAGTAGTGTTGGTTCTATCATTAGTGTTGTTGCTACATGATACTTCTTAACAATTATTTACAAACAATTAACAGAAGGTAAATCAGTAACAAGATACCCTTGATTAACACCACAATTATTTAGTGATACATTCCAAGTGTTATTCACTAGAAATAATAGTTCATTAGAATGATGTTTAACTAGTCCACCAAAACCTCATGCTTTTGCAAGTCTTCCTTTACAATCATAAAAATATATATAATATTAGTCTAAATAGACTGTATAATTACAGAATTTTGAAATATAGGTTATTTATATAAATTTTTAGTTTCTATTAATTATATATTTCCCTTCGGCGGTGCGTTTCGCACCGTCTCTGGCCACTTCAAAGAGGAACCCAGAGGTGGGTTGCAAAGCAACCCACCGAGGGGTCATGTCTATGGAACTTAATAAGTTCCATTATTATACAGTGAAATGCCAAATTGAATAATATTTATAAATATAGTCAGTAATAGAACTTCTAAATGTAATAATATAAGTAACTTATATCTTTATTAGTTGAGGTTACCTTGCTTAAATGGCTGTACGCCAAAAATATTTATTCTATGATACAAGCAGCTAAAATAATTGGAACAGGTATGGCTACTACTGGTTTAATCGGTGCTGGTGTAGGTATCGGTGTTGTTTTCGGTGCATTAATATTAGGTGTTGCTAGAAATCCTTCATTAAGAGGACAATTATTCTCATACGCTATTTTAGGGTTCGCTTTTGCTGAAGCAACTGGATTATTCGCATTAATGATGGCTTTCTTATTATTATACGTTGCTTAATAATATTAAACTAAGTCAATTTATATTAAGATATTTAGATATATAAAATAATATATATCTCCTCCGTGGGGAGCGTAGCTCCCACGTCAGGGTTCATAATTCCCAGACGCGGTGCGGAACGCACCGCGGAGGGGATATACCTAATAATATATAGGTATTAGGTTAACATTATTATATAATATGGTTTTTGGTTATATTGTTAATTTAAAGATATAATAAGATAAAAAAAATATAAGGTTTTAATAATAATTATAATAATATATTAATATGAAAAATAGTTTTGATATTGTTAAAGTTAATTGATATAACCCCTCCGCAGGGAGCGTAGCTCCTTACGTTGGGACATAAAAATCCCATAACGCGGTGCGGAACGCACCGCGGAGGGGTCATTCCATTAATTATGACATTTATTTATAATTATATTGACTAATAATAATAAACTTTTAGAAACAAAAATAATAAATAAGGTGAATTAAATTTATTATATAAATAAAAAAATTTATAATGACAACAACAACTTTTTTTTTATTTTTAATACCGATTTTAGCTATAGTATTACTTGCAGTTAATTTAATACTTTCTCCACATAACCCATATCAAGAGAAAGATAGTGCTTTTGAATGTGGTTTTCATTCTTTCTTAGGACAGAATAGAACACAATTCAGTATATCTTTCTTTATATTTGCTTTATTATTCTTATTATTTGATTTAGAAATATTATTAGTTTACCCTTATGTGGTAAGTGCATATACAAACGAAATATATGGTTTAGTGATTATGTTAGTATTTTTCCTTGTATTAACTTTAGGTTTTGCTTTTGAGTTAGGAAAAAATGCTTTAAAAATCGAAAGTAGACAAACTTATAGTTTTAATTATAAATCTTGAAGTGGTTATTCTTTAATTTATAATTAATATTAATAAATTAAAAATACCCCTCCGTGGGGAGCGTAGCTACCCTCGGAGGGTATATTTGAACCCCCCCTCCGCACCGCGGAGGGGGTATTTTAATAAAATTTTCACCTTACCGTTTTACACTTCACCCAGGTAGATAACACAAGCCCCTCGGTGGGTTGCACCGCAACCCACCTCAGGGTTAAGTGCCCAGAGGCGGTGCGGGACGCACCGGCGAGGGGACCCATGGACTGAATTAAGAATAAATGAATAAATTGTATAAATAAAGAAATGTTTTTAGATATATTAAAAGGACAATTACAATTGGATGCTCCAACTCCTTGAGGTCTATTTTTCCAAGATAGTGCCTCACCTCAAATGTGATCTGGGAAATCACTAGCGGGGTATAAACTGCCAAACTCCGGGGACCTCCTAAAGCTTCTGATACCAAGCTGTAGTCGAAAGGCTATAAGTGGCTGAAGTAATTACTCAGGTAAGGTAACAAGTCAGAAGATTCTCGAAAGAGGAATGGAATATCGCGGATCTAAGTCAGAATTAGCTTCCTGCTATTCTGTAAAAGAGCAACGAGTAGACGGTAGTTGATGTGGTAAATTATCAAATAATAATTTACCTCATTTAAGATGTACTCTAACGGGTTTCGAAAGAAATTATCAAGTCAAAATCCCTTCTACTCAAATAGTAATAAGACCTAGATGATACTCTACAACTAGATGTAATAGTATATTAGATATAAAACATAATTTAATTCTAGATCCTAATTTTATAACAGGTTTTACAGATGGTGAAGGTTGTTTTACTTTAAGTATTACAAAAAGTAATAAAGTAAAATCAAGTTGAGCTATTAAACCTAGATTCCAAATAAATTTACATAAAAAAGATTTACAAATATTGGAGTCAATCCAAAGTTATTTTTGTGCAGGTCATATTAGTAAAACGGGGTCGGAATCATACCAATTAAGAATTGATTCTATAAAAGACATTCAAGTTATTATAGATCATTTTGATAGATACCCGTTGATCTCACAAAAATTTGTAGATTATCAACTTTTTAAACAAGCTTATGTGTTGTGATTAAATAAAGAACATTTAACTCCTGAGGGTTTACGAAAAATTGTAGCTATAAAAGCTACAATGAATAATGGTTTACCTGAAGGACTTAAAGCAGCATTTCCTGACTTAATACCTGTTTTAAGACTTTATAAAGAAGAGATAATGATTAATAACCCTCAATGACTAGCAGGGTTTGTTAGTGGGGAAGGTTGTGTTATGGTTAGAATAAGAAACTCTAATACAAGCTCTAATGCAATTGTAGAATTAGTTTTCCAAATAAATCAACATATTCGGGATGCACAGTTAGTAACTTGTATAGCTGAATATTTAAATTGCGGGAAAATTTACAAACATTCTAAAAATGCTGTAGTGTTTAGAGTTTCTAAATTATCTGACATAAATCAAAATATCATTGCATTCTTTTCAAAATATCATATATTAGGTGTAAAAGCTAAAGATTTTAAAGACTTTTGCTTTGTAGCAGATATATTGAATAAAAAAGGTCATTTAACTAAAGATGGTTTAGATTTAATTAGACAAACTAAAGCTAAAATGAACACAGAAATAAATTTAGAGGATTAAGAATTAAATTATTGTATCGGGGGACCCTTCCGAGGGCCCCTAGGGAGGTAAGGTGGGGTCAATTATATTTAGTCGTTTAATTACATAATGACTTACTATTTGAAAGATAAATTTGGCTAAAGTGCAAATGGAAGGAATAGAGGAATTACATAATAATATTATGTTTTATTTAGCTATTATATTATTCACAGTTACATGAATGATGATAGTAATTATAAGAAATTTTGTAGCTACAAAATCTCCTATAGCTCACAAATATATGAATCATGGTAGATATGTGCCTATTCATAAGTATTCTAAGTTAAATTATAAGTTAAATTTTAACCCTTATATAAGATCTAATAATTCTCAAGTCGTTAGTTTATATATTTCTAATCCTATTTATCTAAATTATCTTTCTAGTAGAACTTATTCTACTTTACCAGATAACTATTCAGATGATGAAAATAACAATAATAACCTTGACCTTTTTCCTGTAAAAATATACGAGGATGTTTATAACTCTAGAAGTGATATCTTAAAAGAGAACAAGGGTAAATCAGGTATTTACATGTGAACTAATAAGCTTACAGGTGATGTTTATATAGGACAATCTTTTGATATATCAAAAAGATTAAAAAATTATTTAAATCTTAGTTATATAAGAAGTAAAGATACATTTATAATAAGTAGAGCATTAATTAAATATGGATATTCTAATTTTTCTTTAACTATTTTAGAATATTGTGATAAATCTGATTTAACCGTAAGAGAACAATATTATTTTGATAAATTAAATCCACAATATAATATATTAAAAACAGCAGCTAGTTCTAAAGGTTATAAACATCTGGAAGATACTAAAATAAAAATTAGTAAAACTCTAAAAGGAGTATATTCAGGTGAAAAATCTGCTCTATTTGGTAGAAACCATTCAGAAGAAACAAAACAAAAAATAAGTTTAAAAAAAGCAGGAGAATTAAATCCAAATTATGGAAAAATTCCAAGTGAACTTTCTAAAGAATTAATGAGATTAAAAGCTTTAGAAAGAAAACACTCTGATGAGACTAAATTAAAAATGAGTACAAAACACGGAAACCCTGTTAATATTTATGAAAAATGTTCAGCAGAAGGGTTTAAATTAATAGGAAGTTTTGTTTCGGCCAGAAGAGCTGCTAAATTCTTAGGTATAAGTGGTAGTACCGTAGTAAGATATATGCAATCAGGAGAAATATTTAAAGAAAGATATAAATTTTCAACTAAATAAACTTAGAATAACTGTGAATAAAATTTCACTATATGCTGGGAACTTCTAAAGCCTTAAATACTATAATATAATAATATTATTAGTGAAAATTTTAAGGATGGAACAATGAATAATCAGCAGGAAACCAAAGTAATAACCATTATTAGGTATTACGAGTAGGATCCTCAGAGACTACACGTGAAATGCCTCTAATAAAAATTTAGAGGTAAATATATAGTCCAAATTTAAATTGACATTAATAGAGTTAATCTGAACTATTACACCTGCATTTATCTTAATATTAATTGCATTCCCATCATTCAAATTATTATACTTAATGGACGAGGTTATGGATCCTTCATTAGTTGTATATGCAGAAGGTTTCTTTTTAGGTGGCCTTACACTATATATATTAAAAAAAATAAAAGATACCTTTTATGGTGAAAAAAATATTACTTTAATATCTAACTTAGCTCAGGTTAAGAGAAAAAATTCCATTATGGAATTAGCCATTAACCCCTCGGCGGTGCGTTCCGCACCGGCTCTGGGTACAATAAAAGGCCCTGAGGTGGGTTGCGGAGCAACCCTGCGAGGGGAAATATTAAATATTAATAATATAAGATCTTTCCATACTAAAGTTAAAGCTTCAAAAAGAATAGGACCGCATAATGAAGATATAGTATCAGTATTAGTAGGTTCTTTACTAGGAGATTGTTACGGTAATAGAAGATCTGTAGAAGGTACAAGATTCTGTTATAGACAAAGTATTGTACATAAAGAGTATTTATTTTGATTATACGATTTCTTTTATACTAGGGGGTATTGTTCAAATTTAAAACCTAGAAAATATACTAGATTATTAAAAAATCAAAATAACAAAGAATACTATGGTTATGAATTTAATACTTTTACATTTAGAAGTTTTAATTGAATATATGATATGTTTTATCGTAAAGGTAAAAAAATAATAAGACCTGAATTAGAAAATTATTTAACGCCATTAGCTTTAGCTGTTTGAATAATGGATGACGGAGGTTGAGCTAATCCTGGTGTTCGAATTTCTACTTATAATTTTAGTTTAGATGAAACTAAATTTTTAGTATCTTTATTAAAAAAACTTTATGATCTTGATTGTACAGTACAAATTTTAAAGAATGGTGTTCAATCTTCTATTTATATAAAAAAAGAATCTGTACCTAAATTAATAAAAATAGTTTTACCTTATATGCATGATTCTATGTATCATAAATTAGGTATTAATATTTAATAATATAATGGCAAAGTAATAAGTTCTTTTAAGAATTCAAAAATATATATAGTAGTCGTTAAATATATAAATTAGTTTCTATACTGGTTAATATTATGAGCGATATTAGCAAAAAATATTTATATATTTATAAGTTCTCGACAGGGAACTTAAAGGAAAAAACATGTTTTCCTTTGGCGACACGAGTGAAAACAGTTAAAATATTATTAATTGTAATCAGGATTAATAATACAAGACTGTCAGTATACAGTTTATTTTTTTTTTGTATATTGCAACAGACTGGGTCACTTGTGGGTGTTAATTTATTTAATGCTTAATGTACAGTCGAACGCACCAATGATATTGAAGTTACCAATATCCTGATTTTACAAATGAAGATAACGAGTTTATCGAATTTGATTCATATATAGTTCCAGATAGTGATTTAGAAGATGGTCAATTTAGAATGCTAGAAGTAGATAACAGAGTTGTTATCCCAGAGTTAACTCACACTAGATTTGTAATTTCAGCTGCTGATGTTATACATTCTTATGCTTGCCCATCTTTAGGTATTAAAGCTGATGCATACCCAGGAAGATTAAACCAAGCTTCTGTATATGTAAATCGTCCTGGTACATTCTTTGGACAATGTTCAGAAATTTGTGGTATACTTCATAGCTCAATGCCTATTTGTATTCAATCTGTTTCAATTAAAGACTTCTTATTATGATTAAGAGATCAAATGGAAGGTTAATAAATAATAATAAAGTTTATAAAAGATAATCCATGGTAAGATTAAACAAAAATTTATATAATAGTATATACAATAATTACTTTATGTATTACACAGGTAATTATAAAGGTTATTTCTATTTTAACTGCTATTTATTATTTGTTTATTATTATTTCCTTAAACTATATAATTAAAATAATATTTATTATAATATAGATATATATCCTATACATTCAATATAGTGGATAAATTTTTTTTTTATTTATTAGATAATTTAAT